GATATATTTACTATTTTTTATATCATAAATAAATTATGATATTATGTAATAATTTATTTAGATTCATTGTATGTCAAATTTTTAATTGAATATCTAATTATTAAACAAGTATGAAAGATAAGAAAAAACTTAGTATTTTTTTTAAGCTAACATTAACCCGTCAGATTTATAAATAATTCGCTATTAGGAGGAAAAATGTTAAGAGCTATCTCAAATGATGATAAGCTAACATGGAAAAAAATAAATTGGAAAAAAATTGAAAATAATCTTTTTAAAATCCAAACCCGAATTTACAAAGCAAAATTGAAACAAAAAATAAAACTTAAACAAAATTTAGAAAAAATGCTTAGTAAAAATTTTGAACTAAGATTAAAAATTATTCAATTAATATTCTTAAATTCAAAAGACTATATAAAAAATCAATTCTTTGAAGAAATAACTAAAGAATTTTTAATAAAAATTATACATTCACCCTCATGGGAAACCCAAAAAATTTTAGAAAATAATATAAATCAAATTAATATTTTGAGAAATAAAAAAGACGACTATAATAATTTAAACTATAATAATTTAATATTAAAAAAAGATAATTTTTTTATTAAAATTTTATTTTCTTTTTTTATTAAAAAACAAAATTTTATAAATTCCTATATTTTTTGGTTTATTAATACAAAATTTGAAAAAGATAAACTCTTAGTTTTTTTAACAAATCAACAGTTTTATAGTTTTTATAAAGAAAAAAACAAGCCTAAACAGATAAAAAATTATAACTTAGTAAAAAATTCAATTAATTTAATAAAAAAAGATATATATATAAAAGAAAATCAAAACAAATTTCAAAAATATATTTTGATTACAAAAACAGATAGATATAAAAAGTTTATTAATTCTAAAATGATAGCAAAAAAAATTAATAAATTTTTAACAAAAAATTTTTAAATAAATATAAAAAACTTTTTTTAATCTTGACGAGAAGCCGTATGAATAGTGATGTTCACGTACGGTTTTGTAGAGTGATAAATTTTAGTAATTTATTTATCAACTTTTCCACAACTACACCAAAAAAACCAAACTCAGCCCTACGAAAAGTTGCTAGAGTTCGTTTAACTTCTGGTTTTGAAGTGACCGCTTATATTCCCGGAATAGGACATAATTTACAAGAACATTCTGTAGTTTTAGTAAGAGGGGGTAGAGTTAAAGACTTACCAGGAGTAAGATATCACATAGTTAGAGGAACTTTGGATTCTGTAGGAGTTAAAGATCGTCATCAAGGACGTTCAAAATATGGAGCTAAAAAGCCAAAATAAAATTTTCTATTCAAAATAAATAAAATTTATGTCTCGTAGAAAAAATGCTGAAAAAAGAATTGTAAACCCTGATCCTGTATATCGCAATCGTTTAGTTAATATGCTTGTAAATCGCATATTAAAAAATGGAAAAAAATCATTGGCTTATCGTATTTTATACAAAGCAATGAAAAATATAAAAACTAAAACTCAAAAAAATCCTTTATTTATTCTTAGACAAGCAATAAGAAAAGCTACCCCAAAAGTTGCTGTAAAGGCGAGAAGAGTAGGTGGATCAACATATCAAGTACCTGTCGAAATTCAATCAAGTCAAGGAAAAGCTTTAGCTATTCGATGGTTATTAACTTCGGCGAAAAAAAGAGCGGGACGAAATTTTATTTCTAAATTAAGTAATGAAATAATCGATACAGCTAGAGATACCGGAAATACTATTCGTAAAAAAGAAGAAACTCATAGAATGGCTGAATCTAATAGAGCTTTTGCTCATTTTCGTTAATTCATAGAAATGTTTCTAAGAGATGAAAAACCATTTATTAATAAATGGTTTTTCATCTCTTAGAAACATTTCTATGAATTAAAAGTAAGAAGATATTTTTTCGTAAAACTTTAAAATTACTAATTTTAATACAATTTAACGTATTAACAATGGAAATACAAAACAATTTATATGGTATAGATCTTTATACTATACTTCCTGAAAGTATATTAATTTTTTGTTTACTAACTACATTAATTATTGATTTGTCTTTAGATTCAAAAAATAAGTCCTGGATTATTTATCTCAATACAATCGGACTAATTTTAAGCGGACTTTTTTTATGTTTACAATGGAATGGGATAATACCTGTTACACCTTTTCCAAGTTTCAAAGGTGATTCTTTTAGTATTGCTTTTCGTTTTTGCATAATAATAGCTTCATTACTTTCGTTATTATTATCAATTGACTATATTAAAAGAGCTGGCGTTCAACTAATGGAATTTGTTATTTTTCTATTAGGCGCTACAATTGGAGGTATGTTTCTTTGTGGTGCCAATGATTTAATAACAATTTTTACTTCCTTAGAATGTTTAGGGTTATCCTCTTATTTATTGGCAGGATACAGTAAACAAGATATAAGATCTAATGAAGCCGCAATGAAATATTTATTGGTCGGCGGTGCAAGTTCTGCAATTTTAGCGTATGGATTTTCATGGCTATACGGTTTGTCTGGAGGTAAAATAATTTTAAGTGAAATTGTTGATGGTTTAATTTTTGCAGATTTTGTAAATCCACTTATCAAATGGATAACTTTAACTTGTATTATTGTTGGACTTGGATTCAAAATTTCAGCAGTACCTTTTCATCAATGGACGCCTGATGTTTATGAAGGAGTGTGATTCGTTAATAAATTTTTTATTATTTTTTTAATAACTAAAACAGAATTAAAACCTGTAAACATAGTTTGTTTTAAATTCACCCTTGTTATTATTTATATTTCATAAAAATTGTTATAAATAAATTAATGAAGCAGGGTAGAAAAAATATGATTGTAATTATTAACAATCCTTTTTTATTTATAAAAATGAACAGCTTTACAAAAATTGGAAAAATATTGTAAATAAAAATTCAAAATTTAGGATTTTAAAATAAGAAACATAACTACTTAGTTCCTTCATAAGTAAAAAAAAAGTTTCCAATATAATCAATAGTTCTACTTTTATAAAAACTATTAGTTATTAAGAACGAAAAAATTCAAATTGTAATTTTTTTACACTTTGAACAGGATTTCTCGTAAAGTAAATACTTATTCTAAATATATAGTAATAAAACCTTAAACGAGAATGAAAATTGGTAATCAAATTTTTTAAAATAACCAATTTAAAAACTAACCAATTTAATAAGGAGCCGTATGAAATAAAAATTTCATGTACGGTTTTGTAAGAGAGATAAAAAGTCTTATCGACTCTAACTCACCTACTCCAGTTGTTGCATTTTTATCAGTAGCTTCAAAAACTGCTGGCTTAGCCTTAACAATTCGAATAATTGCTACAATTTTTCCGTACTTAGAAAATGAATGGCAATTTCTACTACAAATATTAGCTTGTTTAACAATGATTGTAGGAAATCTTGTTGCTATAACACAAACAAGTATGAAACGAATGTTAGCTTATTCATCTATAAGTCAAGCAGGATATTTAATGATTGGTATAATAAGCTCTACTAATGATGGATATGCTAGTAGCCTTGTCTATATGCTTATTTACATTTTTATGAATTTAGGAGCTTTTGGTTGTGTTATTTTATTTGGACTAAGAACCGGTACTGATCAAATAAGAGATTTTTCTGGCTTGTATCTGAAAGATCCTTGGTTAGCTTCATGTTTAACGATTTTTTTATTATCATTAGGAGGAATACCACCTTTTGCGGGTTTTTTTGGAAAAATTTATTTATTCTGGTCTGGTTGGCAAGCAGGCTTATATATTCTAACTTTTGTGGGTTTGTTAACAAGCGTTATTTCTATATATTATTATTTAAGAATAATAAAAATTATGTTCGTGCGAGAAGCAAAAGAATTTTCTTCTTATGTAAAAAATTATGTTATTCCAGTAAATTCTTTGTTACCACAAAGTTCAGTTGAAACAGCTATGATTGTTTGTATGATTGCATCAAGTGTTATGGGCATAGCAATAAATCCGATAATTCAAGTTGCTCAAAAAACAATATTATCAACTATACCTTTTATTTAATAAAAATATAACTATTTTTTCTTTTTTTTTATAAAAAACTTGTTTCAACTTTTTTTTATAATGATATATAATTAAGGTGTGACAGCCTTGGTGGTGAAATGGTAGACACGCGAGACTCAAAATCTCGTGCTGAAAAGCGTGGAGGTTCGAGTCCTCTCCAAGGCACAGACTGAGGAGAGGTTCGATCTTATCTACGTAAAAAATACACTTTTTCAAGTCTTTAGTGAAACTAAAGAGACTCTTGAGTAATAGAAAAATTTTGTATTGTTTTTATATGGAAGTTAATATTCTTGCAGTAATTGCAACTGCACTTTTTGTGCTTATACCTACAGCTTTTCTTCTTATTTTATATGTAAAAACAGAAAGTGCAGGAAGTTAAATTTATATGTAAACAAAACATTTAGTTTACTATAAATGGAGAATTAAAAATTATGAATTGATAATAGAAAAATTATCAATTCATAATTTTTAATTCTTTTAATAAAAAAAAAATAAAAATATGATTCACATGGAGATTGGTCCAAGTACATTTGTTGGAATATGCCTAATAATTATGGGTATAATTTTATATTTATTGAAAACGCAAAAGCCAGAAGTGTCCAAAGGTGTGAATTGAATATATACTTTAAATAAAAAATTATTTTTTTACTTATTTGTTAACATTTATTTAAAAGTTTATGAAATAAATGAAGCTTAAACCATCTATATAATTTTCATACAAAATCTATGGCTAATAATATTAGTATATTAAATTTCAAAAAATAAAAAATTTTTATATATCTTGTAAAAGAATATATATATCTCTTTGGACTTATATATATATGTTTATAAAAACAAAAAGCAATGAATTATACTAACAGCCTAATGATTTTTTTATTTAGTTTAAAGTATAGACAATTTAATTTTTTAATAGGAATAAAATAAATAAATAAAAAATAAGATTTTCCAGACTAAAAAATATAAAGATTATAATTATATGGAAAAAAAATGGTTCTTTTTAATAGAAAAAAATTTTATTAACTAAGACTGTTTTGAGCTAACATGAAATAAAAGTTTCATATGTAGTTCTAAGGGAAGATCAATAATCTATCCTAATAATATGACTTATTATTTTCATCAATAGGGCTTTTGTCAGGAGGAATTTTAATTTTTCAGGGATGGCGATTAGATCCAATACTTTTATTGTGTCAAATTTTATGTAGCGGTACAGCTATATTTTTTGTATTAGAAAGTTTATATCTACGTAATCAAAGTCTTAAATATATATCAAAACAAGTACAATTAGATAAAAAAGTGACTTTAAACACTACAATTAAATTGTTAACTGAATCAAAAAAATCTGATATAAATATCAAATATTATTTTAAAATAAAAAAAGCACTAATAGAAGCAAAAGTTTTTCCCGAATATACTAATCATATTTCATATGATCTCTTAAAAAAAAAAGCTTAATAAACTAAAAATAAGAGGGAAAAATCAAATTCCCCCTCTAAACTTTTTAGTATTGTTAATAAAAAATGTAAATTTTTTATTACCTATAATCCACTTCTACCCCATACAACAAGAGATAAAGAAAAAGTAAACGCAACCATGACAGAAGCCCAAGTAATTGTTATTAAATCCATAAAAAACTCCTAATAAACGTTTTCAGATAAATATAAATCTTTATAATATAAACACATTCTTATAATTCAATATCCAATCTAATAAATTTTAACATTATTTTTTAAAAAATAAATGTTTTTAATTCAAAAAGAAATAGAAAAGAAAAATTAAATAAATATATAATAAAAGGCGACACCCAGATTTGAACTGGGGAATAAAGGATTTGCAATCCTCTGCCTTACCGCTTGGCCATATCGCCTTAAATAAAATTTTTATAACAAATAATTATATTCTATACAAGAAACATTATACAATATATTTTTTTTATTAAGCAATACTGAAAAAAAAATTAAGATTAGTTAACTTTCATTCTATTAAGAATTTTTTAATTTTATTTTTTAGAACATTCCTATATATATAATATTATTATTTTTTTTTCTATTTAATGACATTACAAACCAATCAAACTGAAAAATTTACTTTACCAGATCTCGGTAAAATACAACTTCAAAATTTTTATAATTTTTTAACAAAAATTATTTACAAAGAATTAAAAGCATTTCCTAAAATTTATGATTCAGAACATAATTTTGAATTTAAAATATACCCTGAAGAATTTTTTTTAGTCGAACCTATTTTAAATGAAAGAGAATCTATTTATAAATCAATAACTTATTCAACAGAATTATATGTTACTGCAGAATTAAACTGTATAAAAAATCAAACAAAACAAAAACAAAAAGTTTTATTAGGACATATACCATTAATTACAAGTAATGGATCTTTTATAATTAATGGAATTTCAAGAGCCGTCGTTAGTCAAATCCTGCGAAGTCCTGGAATTTATTTTGGATCACAATTAGATTCAAATTCAAAGTGTATTTATACAGCAACCATAATATCAGAGTCTGGTTCAAGATTGAAATTAGAAATAGATGATCGTAAATTGATTTGGGCTCGAATTTCAAAAAAACGAAAAGTTTCCGCAATAGTTTTGTTACTTTCAATGGGAATAAAACTTTCAGATATTACTCGATCAATAGAACATCCAGCTATTTTGGATAATATTCTAAAAAAAAAAAATGTACTATCAAACCAAAAAGATGCAATATTAGAAATATACAAGCAACTTTTTTCAGCTGGTGGGGATCCTAATTTTTCAGATAATATTTTATCTGAATTACAACGAACATTTTTTCAACAAAGATGTGAAATAGGATTAATAGGTCGATCTAATCTAAATAAAAAATTAGGTCTTAATATACCAGATGAGGAAATTTTTTTATTACCAGAAGATATTTTAGCTACAATAAATTATTTAATAAAATTAAGTTTAGGCATTGGATCATTAGATGATATAGATCACTTAAAAAACCGTAGAGTCAAATCTATATCCGATTTTTTATCAGAACAATTGAAAAACGCATTAAATAAAATAGAAAATACTATCGAACAAAGTATAAAAAATATTTCAAAACGAAAACGAATATTAACTCCAAAAAGTTTAATAAATTCAGGAATCTTATTAGCTTTTTTTAAAGATTTTTTTGGTTCTCACCCATTATCTCAGTTTTTAGATCAAACAAACTCTTTAACAGAATTAGTACATAAAAGACGAATCAGTTCTTTAGGTCCAGGCGGTTTAACTAGACGTACTGCAAGTTTTCATGTACGCGATATTCATCCTAGTCATTATGGTAGAATTTGTCCAATAGAAACATCAGAAGGAATGAATGCAGGTTTAGTTGCATCTTTAGCCAGTAATGCAACGATTAATACAATGGGTTTTATTGAAAGTCCTTTTTATCAACTGAATGATTCGTCGTTATTTGATAAACCTATTTTTTTATCGGCACGTGAAGATGAAAATTTTAGAATTGCGTTAGGTAATCGTCTTGCAATTGATCAAGAAATTCAAGAAAAGCAGATAACCCCAGCAAGATATAAACAAGAATTTATAAACACACCATGGTCACTTGCTAATTTAAGAAGTATATTTCCCTGGCAATATTTTTCAATCGGAGCATCTCTAATACCTTTTTTAGAACATGATGATGCAAATCGAGCTTTAATGGGATCGAATATGCAAAGGCAAGCTGTACCTTTATTAATAACAGAGAGACCTATTGTTGGTACAGGTTTTGAGGCAAATATTGCGCGCGATTCAGGTGCACCTTTAATTTCAAATATTGATGGTAAAATTCAATATTTAGATTCAGAATTTATAGAAATTTTAGGTGTAGATAAAAAGACTTACAAACTAAAATTATCTAATTACCAAAGATCAAATAATAATACCTGCATACATCATCGCGCAATAGTGCAACTTAATCAATGGGTTAGAAAAGGACAAATTTTAGCTGACGGAGCAACAACAATAAGAGGTGAATTATCTTTAGGTAGAAATATTTTAGTAGCGTATATGCCATGGGAAGGATACAATTTTGAAGATGCTGTCTTAATAAGTGATAGATTAATTTATGATGATCTTTATACTTCAATTCATATACAAAAATATGAATTAGAAATAAAAATAAATCATCAAGGACAAGATAAAATTACCAAAGATATTCCTCATATAGATAAATATTTTCTTAGACATTTAGATGAAAATGGTTTAGTTACACTTGGTTCTTGGGTTGAAGCTGGTGATGTTTTAATTGGAAAATTAAGTTCTCAGGAAAGAGAAGACTCTTTAAAAGTACCTGAAGGTAAATTACTTCAAGCTATATTTGGATTACAAATAGGAAATAGTCGAGATACATCTTTAAAATTACCAGCCGGAGGAGAAGGTAGAGTTATTGATATTCAGTGGATTTTTCAAGATGAAGGCGGTATAGATTCAAACAATTTTGTAAATGTTTATGTTTTACAAAAAAGACGTATTCAAGTTGGTGATAAAATAGCAGGTAGACATGGTAATAAAGGTATTGTTTCGCAAATTTTATCTCGACATGATATGCCTTATTTACAAAATGGAACAAGTATTGATATGGTTCTTAGTCCATTAGGAGTACCATCAAGAATGAATGTCGGTCAAATCTTAGAATGTTTATTAGGATTTGCTGGAAAATTTTTAAATAAAAATTATCGCATAACACCTTTTGATGAAAGATATGAAAGAGAAGCTTCTAGAAAATTAGTTTTATCTGAATTACATAAAGCTAAAAAATTAACCGGTTATCCTTGGTTATTAGAACCAGAAAATGCAGGCAAAAGTAGGTTATTTGATGGTCGAACTGGAGAAACTTTTAATCAACCTGTAACCGTTGGAAGTGCATATATTTTAAAATTAATTCATCAAGTAGACGACAAAATTCATGCCCGTTCAACCGGACCCTATTCTCTAGTTACACAACAACCTGTACGAGGTAGATCACGAGGGGGTGGTCAAAGAGTAGGTGAAATGGAAGTTTGGGCTTTAGAAGGTTTTGGCGCTGCGTATATTTTACAAGAAATGTTAACAGTAAAATCTGATCATATTCATTCACGTTATGATGTTTTGGGAGCTATTGTTACCGGAACTACGATAAAAACACCAACAACTACTCCGGAATCATTTAGATTACTTGCAAGAGAATTAAGATGTTTAGGTATCCAAATTAATGATATCGAAATATATCACGAAACCTTGCAAAAAAAAGAAATAGAAATATAAATACAATTTAGGTTAAAATTCAATAGAAAAACCATTAATTCTTTTTCAAATTTTTGTAATGTTTGATAAACAAAAAAATCGATATATACGTGTTGAATTAGCTTCACCTGATCAAATACGTAATTGGGCAGAAAGAACTTTGCCTAATGGCGAAATTGTTGGAAAAGTTACTAAACCTTATACATTACATTATAACAGCCATAAACCTGAAAAAGATGGATTATTCTGTGAAAGAATTTTTGGACCAATTAAAAGTGGAATATGTGCTTGTGGTAAATATCATGGATTTGTAAAAAATTTGCCAGAAGTCAAATTTTGTAAACAATGTGGTGTTGAATTTACTGATTCAAAAGTTCGTAGATATCGTATGGGATATATTCAATTAGCGTATCCAGCTACTCATATTTGGTATTTAAAACGATTACCAAGTCATATTGCTACATTATTAAAAATGTCATTAAAAGAAGTAGAAAGCCTAGTTTATTGCGATGTGTGACTTGTTATCAAATTTAAATATAAGCTAAAAATTTACGCTTTTTAAAAAAATTTTATTCAATATATATTTGAATCTCTTTTATATAAAACTTGAACTTTATTATAGAAATATTTTTTTATATATTTCTGTATTTAAAATTTTTATTTTATGGTCAAATATTTCAATAATTAGATAAACTTCGTAAAATTTTCTTTTTCTTACAAATTTCAATATAAACAATTAAATGATATAAAGTTTGTATAGATCGCATATACTTTCTTATTGATAATATATCTTCGAAGTAGAAAATTGACCTATAGAAATATTTTATTAGATTTAAATTTGAAACAAGTTAATTTTTTCAATATGAATTATTAAAAAATTCGTCTTTTTCGAAAAAAATAAGATAGACCACAAAATTTTTAAAATAAAAAATGGTCTATAAAAAATTATTAAAACTTGTTTGTTTTACTAATTTTTTGAGCCGTAAAGAAATAAAAATTTCATGTACGGTTCTTTAGGGGGGATTCTAAATTACCTATCCTAATCTATTTTTACCTAGGCCAATAATAAAAAAACCTAATTTATTAAAAGTAAAAAAACTATTTAATTATGATGATCAGTTATGGAAAGAAACTCTTCCTCGCTTTTTCTCTACTAGAAGTTTTGAAAGTTTTCAAAATAGAGAAATGGCAACTGGAGGAGATGCTATACATAAAAGATTATCTAGTTTAAATTTACAAAAACTTATTTTTCAAAGCTATAATGAATGGGAAAAGTTAAGTTTACAAAGATCAACAGGCAATTCTTATGAAGATAAAAAAATTCAAAGAATGAAAGATATTATTATTAGACGTATTAAATTAGCTAAACAGTTTTTTGAAAATAATATCAAACCTGAATGGATGGTTTTATCTGTCTTACCAGTTCTTCCTCCGGAATTAAGACCGATGATAGAAATTAATCAAGGAGAATTAATCACATCGGATTTAAATGAGTTATATAGAAGAGTTATATATAGAAATAATACACTAATAGGTTTTTTAAATAAAAGTAATTCAACTCCTGCTGGCTTAATTATTTATCAAAAAAGGTTGGTACAAGAAGCTGTTGATGCATTGATAGACAATCGAATAGGAAATCAAATTATGAAAGATCGTAATAATCGACCCTATAAATCTTTTTCCGAAATTATTGAAGGTAAAGAAGGACGTTTTCGTCAAGATTTACTTGGTAAAAGAGTTGATTATTCAGGTAGATCTGTTATTGTTGTAGGACCTTCATTATCACTTCATCAATGCGGTATCCCAAAAGATATGGCAATAGAACTTTTTCAACCCTTTATAATTAGAGACTTAATTAATTGTCAATTAGCACCTAATTTAAGAGCAGCTAGAAGTATGATTCAAAATCAAGAACCAATTATTTTTAAGATTTTAGAAAAAATTATAAAAAATCATCCTATACTTTTAAATCGTGCGCCAACTCTTCATCGATTAGGTATACAAGCGTTTCAGCCAATTTTAGTCGAAGGTCTTGCTATTCGTTTGCACCCTTTAGTTTGTGGAGGCTTCAATGCTGATTTTGACGGAGATCAAATGGCAGTACATATTCCTCTTTCATTAGAAGCTCAAGCTGAAGCTAGATTTCTTATGCTTGCTAATTCAAATCTATTATCTCCAGCCAATGGAGAACCAATAACAGTACCTAGTCAAGATATGTTGTTAGGACTCTATGTTTTAACTATGTCTTGTAAGCAAGGAATTTATATATACAACGAACAAAAATTAAAAAAAAAAATACCTTATTTTTGTAATTATATAGATGTAATTACTGCTTATGAAAAAAAACAAATAAATCTTCACGATCCTATTTGGCTAAAATGGTATGGAAATCTACGAGGTACAAGTTCCACTAAAAAGCAAAAATTATTTGAAATACAGTGTGAAAGTCGTGGCACTCGAAGAAAAATTTTTGAAAATTGGCATTTTTGTGAAAATATTAGGAATAGAAAATTTACTATATATCTTTTTACAACTCCTGGAAGAATTATATTTAATCAATTACTAGAACAATCGATCCAAGCAACAGTAAGAATATAATTAGTAAGAATATAATTATAATTCATTAAAAAATATTCTAAAAAAAATACCAGTTTATTTATTCATTTTAATAAGTTAGACGTATCAAAGAACTATTGAAAAGTTAATTGAAAAAAAAAGTGTCAAAAAAAACTAAAATATTATATTACAATCAAGTAATGGATAGATCTGGAATGAAAAATCTTATTAGTCGATTAATTTCCTATATAGGTGTTACTTCAGCTTCAGAAGTTTTGGATCAATTAAAAACGATTGGATTCAATTATGCTACAAAATTTGGTATATCTTTAGGAATAGATGATTTATTAACTACACCTTTTAAAGGATGGTTTATGCAAGATGCTGAAAAGCACGCTTCAATTTCTGAAAAACACAATCGTTACGGTACTATCCATGCCGTTGAAAAACTACGTCAATTAATAGAAACATGGTATACAACTAGTGAATATTTAAAACAAGAAATGAGTCCGAATTTCAAAATAACAGATCCATATAATCCTGTTCACATGATGTCATTTTCAGGAGCAAGAGGAAATGCATCACAAGTACATCAATTAGTAGGTATGAGAGGATTAATGGCCGACCCCCAAGGTCAAATAATTGACTTACCGATTCAAAGTAATTTTCGTGAAGGGCTTTCTTTAACCGAATATATTATATCTTGTTATGGAGCAAGAAAAGGTGTTGTAGATACTGCAGTACGTACAGCTGATGCTGGATATTTAACTAGAAGATTGGTTGAAGTAGTTCAACATATTGTAGTTAGAAAAATCGATTGCGGAAGTATAGATGGAATTCAATTAAAACCCTTAAAAGAAAAAAAAATCAAAAATTTATTTGGATCTGCAGACAGGCTCGTGGGTCGGGTTTTAGCTACAGATCTTTTTATAGATAAAAGATGTATTGCTAAAAGAAATCAGGATATTGGATCTGAATTAGCAATAAATATTATAAATTATCAAAAAAAAGCCATTTTAATAAGATCTCCTTTAACTTGTAAAAGTAAACAATGGCTATGTCAATATTGCTATGGTTGGAGTCCTTGTTATGGTGACATGGTTGAATTAGGTGAAGCTGTTGGAATAATAGCTGGGCAATCTATAGGAGAACCTGGAACCCAATTAACATTAAGGACATTTCATACAGGGGGTGTTTTTACAGGAGATATAGCCGAACATGTTCGGGCTCCTTTTAACGGTATTGCCTTTTTTAGTGAAACAAATTTACAAGCAACGCGTAGTCGTCATGGACATCCTGCTTGGATTAGTAAAGAGGATATAAAAATAACAATCCAATATGAGGAAATTGAACACAAATTAAATATCCCAGCAAATAGTTTAATTTTAATAAAAACAAATCAATACGTAAAATCTAAGCAGGTTCTAGCAGAAGTACGTGCTAAAATAGCACCGTTAAAAGAACAAATTGAAAAATATATTTATTCTGATTTATCAGGAGAAATTCACTGGGGTTTTCCTGTTCGCCATACTTCAGAATATATTTATAGTAATTTACATACTGTACAAAACACAGGCCATATATGGGTTGTCTCTGGAAATATAAAAAATTCAAATAAAAATCTTTTGCTATTTTACAAAAAAGGTGATTATATACTGAAAGATTTTTTAAATAAAAAGTTAAACATAAATTTCCAAGTTTATAATAAAAAATTAAATTTTTATCAAAAATCTATAAGAAATTCAAAAAAGAATATTAATAACTTAATAAATTCAACGGAATTTTTGAATATTAATTCAAGCGCAATTTTTGCAACATATCGTTACAAAAATACCAAAATGAATGAAAACAATCCAAATATTTTTTCAGAAACAAACTTAAATAAATATTCTTTAAAAAAATTTTATAACTTTGTATTAGAAAAAAATCAAAAATTTATTTCTAATAATACAAAAATAGCTTCATCTTCAATTTATAAGCACCATATTGAAAATTGTGGAATAATTAAATATGGAAGTATTCAAATTAAACCTTTTCCTTCCAATTTCGATCAAGATTTAAATACTATAAAAGAAAAAATAAAACCACTAAAATTAAAATATGAATTAATAAATTCTGGCACTATTTTTTGGATTCCCGAATATGTTCATACATTGGTTTGCTCACGATCTTCTATTTTAGTTCAAGATGGAATGTTTATTGAAGCAGGGACAGAAATTTTTCGGGGTTTTTTTATGCCTGAAAGTGGATTAGTACAGATTAAAAGTAAAACAAATAAAATACATGAAATTACTATAGTGCCAGGTAAATTGTTAGATTCTATAGATATTTTTGATAATCTTAAAAAACAAAAATTTTTCTTTTATCCAGGAGAAGAAATTATACCAGGTATCAAAGCAGAAGTTTTGACTTATTTATATTTGTTTGGAGTAAATAAACAAAAAAATAAACTTTTACTAAGACCAGCAAAAGAGTTTTTTATTGAAAAATTAAGAAAAAATCCAATAAATTTAATACCAATTTTTGGTACAAAAAAAGATATTAAAATAGCTCTTTTCGAATTTATTGTTTATGAGGATGGACAACAAGTTCGTTCTAAAGGGAAAATAGAATTAGTTCAGACCTGTTTAATAACAAATATAAAAAAAGGTCCATACTCTGAAAACGCAAAATTTTTTTCTATAGATGTTTTTTTTAAAAATTTAAGAAATCGATTTTTAAATTTTTGTTTTTCAAATCAAACAAATTTTGAAAAAATGTTAAGTAAAAGAAATTTTCATAAAAATCTTTATTTTTGTTTTAAAACACTTAATAATAAAAATAAAGAAAATTTAGCTAACAAAAAAAATAAAGATTCTTTAATACAAAATAAAGGTTATCTTCAATTATTAGAAACAAAAAATACAATAAATAAAAACTTATTGTTTGTATCTCGAAAAAATCAAATTCAAATTTTATATAATAAAATTACAAAAGAAGACTTAAAAGAAAATTATAAAGATATAAATACTATAAGTAAAATAAAAAAAACAAAAATATATCATACTGATCAACAGGTTTTTACCATACAATCTTTTTATTTATTAAATAAAAATTTAGGTTTGTTAGGAAATTTTTATAAAAATAAATTGTTATTTCAATTTATTTTTGATTACAATAAAATAAAAACTTATAAAAAAGACTTGAGTTTAGATATTAATACAAATTTACTTAAAAATAAGAATTGGTTTTTAATAGATGAATCAAATAATTTTTTTCAATTAAAAACTAGAAAGAATCAAAATGTTAAACAAAAGAAAATTGAGAAAGATATAAGAATCAACTTAGGAAACTTTTTTTCTCAGAATGTCGTATTATTTAATACAAGACAGTTACCTGAATCTGGTCAAATTTTATATATTGAAAAAAAAATTTGTGTTTTTAGATTATGTCGTCCATATTTAGCAACAAAAAATGCCATTATTTATGGTAATTATAAACAAATAATAACATCTGGAGATAATTTTATAACAATTGTTTATGAAAGATTTAAAACAAGAGATATTATTCAAGGATTACCAAAAGTAGAACAATTATTAGAAGCTAGACCGTTAAATAATTTATCAAGTAATTTAGATTTTGGTTTTTTAGATTGGAATACAGATATTTCTCGTTTATTGGGTAATCCTTGGGGATTTTTTCTAAGTTCGTTAATAATAATTAGGCAAAGTCAACTAGAATTAGTTAATCAAATTCAAAAAGTTTATCAATCGCAAGGAGTACAAATATCTGATAAACATTTAGAAATTATTGTTCGCCAAATGACCTCACGTGTTTTGACTACAGAAGAAAATGGGCCAAATGCTTTTTTACCTGGAGAGCTTGTAGATCTCTTTAAAGCTCAAAGAATGAATCAAATCTTAGAAAATTCTTTAGCTTATAAACCTATCTTGTTAGGAATAACAAGAGCTTCTTTAAATACTTACAGTTTTATTTCAGAAGCTAGTTTTCAAGAAACTACCAAAGTTCTTACAAAAGCTGCTCTTCAAGGTAGAATAGATTGGTTACAAGGCTTAAAAGAAAATGTAATTTTAGGAGGAATAATACCGGCAGGAACTGGTTATCAAAAAATTTTAAATAAAAAAAATTCAAATTTTTTGGAAAATAAAAAAGAAGTTTCGATTTTTGTTCAAAAACAAAAAAACATAAAATTTAATATTTTACCAAGTAATACGGAAGTAAATAAAAAAGAATCAATCCAAAACTTGTTAAAAAAATTACATATTACTTATACTTTTCAATAAATTTAAAATATTTACTCAATCAATATCTTTAAACTAATGTATAATTAAAAATGTTAAATCGTTTTAATTAAAACGATTTAACATTTTTAATTATACATTAGTTGTAATTTTTTTTTTATATTAAATATACAAAATATTTAATTTTTATAATAATTTTTAATATAATATATAATGAATTCTTGGAACATAAATTTAGAGGATATGATGGAAGCTGGGGTTTATTTAGGACATCAAGCACGAAAATGGAATCCTAAAATGGCTCCCTATATTTTTGCTGAACGTAAAGGTATTCATATTATAAATTTAACACAAACTGCTAGATTTTTAACAGAAGCCTGTGATTTACTATTTAATACAGCAAAAAACGGTGAACAATTTTTGATAGTTGGAACTAAATATCAGGCCGCCGATCTTGTGGCCTTGACCGCAAAAAAATCTAGATGTCATTATGTAAATCAAAAATGGCTTGGGGGAATGTTAACAAATTGGACAACAATAAAAAAACGTCTTAAAAAATTACAAGAATTAGAATCTTTAGAAAGTATTAATGGGTTTGACCGTTTTCCTAAAAAAGAAGCAAGTAATTTAAAACGACAATTAGCTCAACTACGGAAATATTTAGGTGGAATTCGTCACATGACGAAATTACCTGATATTGTTATAATAATAGATCAACAACACGAACTTACTGCTTTAAAAGAATGTTTAATTTTAGGAATTCCTACTATTTGTTTTGTCGATACAGATTGTGATCCGGATTTGACAGATATACCTATCCCTGCTAATGATGATTCACGAGCATCAATACAATGGATTTTAAATAAATTAACAAATAGTATTCGTGAAGGTCGAGCTTTTTCAAAAAATGATTCCATTAATTGAACTTTTTTCTAATTTTTTATTTTATTGTTGATAAAACCTCTCAAAACAAATTACTAATTATTTTCAGCTCACTTTAAAATTAATTTATTTATATGCAACAAAATCATGAATCTTTATTATTTCAACTATCAAGTGTTGAAGTAGGTCAACATTATTATTGGAATATAGGATCTTTTCAAGTTCATGCTCAAGTATTAATAACCTCTTGGTTTGTTTTAGGTCTATTATTAGGTATAGCCCTAATAGCTACGCGTAAATTAGAAACTATTCCAAATACTACCCAAAATTTTATTGAATATGTTTTAGAATTTATTCGAGATTTAACACGGACCCAAATAGGAGAAGAGGAATATAGATCTTGGATACCATTTGTAGGCACTTTATTTTTATTTATATTTGTATCAAATTGGTCTGGAGCTTTAATTCCATGGAAAGTTATAGAATTACCAAATGGAGAACTAGCAGCACCAACAAATGATATAAATACTACTGTAGCTCTTGCTTTGCTTACATCTGTAGCATATTTTTATGCAGGCCTTAATAAAAAAGGTTTAAGTTATTTTGGTAAATATATTCAACCTACTCCAGTTTTATTACCAATTAACATATTAGAAGATTTTACAAAACCATTATCTTTAAGTTTTCGATTATTTGGTAATATATTAGCTGATGAATTGGTAGTTGCTGTTTTAGTATCATTAGTTCCTTTAGTAATTCCAGTACCTATGATGTTTTTAGGATTATTTACTAGTGGAATTCAAGCATTAATTTTTGCTACATTAGCTGGAGCTTATATTGGAGAATCATTAGAAGGTCATCACTAAAAAGATATAACAAAAGGAAATAAAATTTTATTTCCTTTTGTTATATCTTTTTAAAATATAGATACAAAATTTTAATTTTTAAATTTTGAAAAAATTAAGTTAAAATAATAATAGTCAAAAGATTATCATTGTTTTAGTTTGATATATAAAATATCATATATATTATAAAATATAAAACTATTTATATAGTTTTATAAACTGGTGATACTATCACTTTAAGAGACATCTTGAGTTTTCATTTACTATCAGTAACTGTTTTTTGTTACTGATTTTTATTTAATTTAAACTGTTTGACACAAATTTTTTTAGTGTCTTACTTAACTTCTAATTAGAGGAGATACCATGAATCCATTAATTGCTTCTGCTTCTGTTATTGCTGCTGGATTAGCTGTAGGTTTAGCTTCTATTGGGCCTGGAATTGGTCAAGGTACTGCTGCAGGTCAAGCTGTAGAAGGTATTGCGCGTCAACCTGAAGTAGATGGTAAAATCAGAGGTACTTTGTTACTTAGCTTAGCTTTCATGGAAGCACTAACTATTTATGGTCTAGTTGTAGCGTTAGCGTTATTATTTGCAAACCCATTTGTTTAAATTTATAAAAATAAACAAATTAGCTATGGTATACATAAAAAAATAGATATATATATCAGAGTTAATTTTTAATAAAATTTTTTATAAAAAAATTGTTTGATTAAAACAATTGTAAAACTAACAAATTCTAGATTTTTTAGAATTTGTTAGTTTTACAAAAAATAAGCATAGATAATATGTATATATATATGAATATTGAAAAAATTTTTTCCATTGCATTAAAAACATGGCCAATTGGAAACAGTTTTGCAATAAATACTAATATTTTGGAAACAAATCTTATTAATTTAGGAGTTGTTTTAGCAATATTAGTCTATTTTGGAAAAGGAATACTAAGTAATTTGTTGGAAAATCGAAAACAAAATATTTTAAGTACAATCCGTGATGCAGAACAATGTTATCAAGAAGCTGCTGCAAAACTAAAGCAAGCTAAACTAAGATTAGAACAAGCTAAACTAAAAGCTGATGAAATTCGGATTCAAGGGTTAGCTCAACTAGAAAGAGAAAAACTTGAATTAATTAAGGCAGCGGATGAAGATTCAAAAAGATTAGAAGAATCGAAAAATGTAACTATTCGATTTGAACAACAAAGAGCTATAGAACAAGTTCGTCAACAAGTTTCTCGATTAGCATTAGAAAGAGCTTTAGAAACATTAAATAATTCTTTAAATCCTGATTTACAGGCACGAATTATTGATAATCATATAGGTCTTTTAAGAACTATTGAAGGTGTAACCGAGTCATAATTCATTATTTATTTTTTACAATATTATACAAAAAAAGCAATGGTAAACATTCGACCAGAAGAAATTAGTAGTATAATTCGCAAGCAGATTGAACAATATAATCAAGAAGTAAGGGTTATAAATATTGGTACCGTTTTACAAGTAGGAGATGGGATTGCTCGTATTTATGGTCTTGATAAAGTAATGTCTGGTGAACTTTTAGAGTTTGAAGATGGTACCATAGGAATTGCTTTAAATCTAGAATCAGATAATGTTGGTGCGGTTTTAATGGGGGAAGGCTTATCTATTCAAGAAGGCAGTTCAGTTAAAGCAACTGGTAAAATTGCTCAAATTCCTGTAAGCGATGGTTATTTAGGACGTGTTGTTAATGCCTTAGCTCGACCTATAGATGGAAAAGGAGATATTCCAGCTTCTGAATTTAGATTAATTGAATCAGCAGCTCCTGGTATTATTTCAAGACGTTCAGTTTATGAACCAATGCAAACCGGATTAATTGCTATAGATGCAATGATACCGATTGGTCGTGGTCAACGTGAATTGATTATTGGTGATAGACAGACAGGTAAAACTGCAGTAGCTACTGATACAATTCTTAATCAAAAAGGAAATAATGTAATTTGTGTTTATGTAGCTATAGGACAAAAAGCATCATCAGTAGCTCAAGTTTTAAATACTTTTGAAGAGCGTGGCGCAATGGATTATACTATTATTGTATCTGAACCTGCAAACTCTCCTGCAACTCTTCAATATTTAGCTCCTTATACAGGCGCAGCTTTAGCTGAATTCTTTATGTATAAAGGACGTCATACTTTAGTAATTTATGATGATTTATCAAAACAAGCACAAGCTTATAGACAAATGTCATTATTACTAAGAAGACCTCCTGGTAGAGAAGCATACCCAGGGGACGTTTTCTATCTTCATTCTAGACTATTAGAAAGAGCTGCTAAACTAAATTCACAATTAGGTGAAGGAAGTATGACAGCATTACCTATTGTAGAAACGCAAGCTGGAGATGTTTCTGCGTATATTCCAACTAACGTTATTTCAATAACTGATGGACAAATCTTTTTATCAGCAGACTTATTTAATTCTGGTATTCGTCCAGCTATTAATGTAGGTATTTCAGTATCACGAGTAGGTTCGGCAGCACAAATTAAAGCTATGAAACAAGTAGCAGGTAAATTAAAACTTGAATTAGCTCAATTTGCAGAATTAGAAGCTTTTTCTCAATTTGCATCAGATTTAGATAAAGCTACTCAAAATCAGTTAGCAAGAGGACAAAGATTAAGAGAATTATTAAAACAATCTCAATCTTCTCCTTTAGCAGTCGAAGATCAAGTAGCAACTATCTATACAGGTGTTAATGGCTATTTAGATATTTTAAGTGTTGGACAAGTTCGAAGATTTTTAGTTCAACTACGTGAATATATTGCTAGTAATAAATCTGAATTTACAGAAATAGTTAAGTCAACTAAAACTTTTACAGATAAAGCTGAAAAAATTCTTAAAGAAGCTCTTCAAGAATATACAGAACTATTTTTAGCGCAAGAAGAATTAGAGAAAACAAAATCTTAAGCAAAAAAACTTATTAGTTAAAAAAATATTCTCTGTTTGTAAATAAGAATTTTTCAAAAGTTTTTATAAATCTAGCAAAAAATTTTTGTTAGATTTATAAAAACTTTTTGGTAAAAGTTTTTGTCAAAAATTACGTCCAATAGGGCTCGAACCTATATTGGAGGTTTAGAAGACCTCTGTCCTATCCATTGAACGATGGACGCTAAAAAAATTTGTCAGTTTTTTTGAATTGTGTTTATAGCGGGTAGCGGGAATCGAACCCGCATCATTAGCTTGGAAGGCTAAGGGTTATAGTCGAAAATATAACGTATATTTTCTCTACTTCAAAACCAAGCATGAAAATTTATCTTCACATGGCTTCTCTATTAAAACAAACTTTACATAGTATCTAAGTTAGTGTACTTAAAAAACTTTTTAGATAATCCTTTATTTGATTGAAATAAATTCTTTCTCTTGATATTTAAAATCATCAATACTTTACTTCGTTACTAATTTTCATATATAAGAATCCTTAGGAATAAAAACCAAACCGGTCAAAATGTATATTTTTTTTATGGTAAATCATAAAAAAAACAAATTACTATTTTTTGGTTCAAAATTTTTTTTGAATTTGTTTAGTTACGATAAGATTAAATATTTATATTTATTTTCCATAGATTCTAAGTAGAAAGATTTGTTTTTTATGAAATTCTTCCGCTTTATAAAAGTTGATTAAAATCTTTTATAGGAACAAGTCTAAAATAATCAAAATAGATATTTAAGGATAGATTCCATCTGAAAACTAATTTGTAATACAAATTGTTTTTGTATATACATAAGTTATTAATTTAGAACGTTGAACTTAATTAATAACTTAAACGAATCGCACTTTTACCACTAAACTATACCCGCTTATTATTATTATACTTATACTAATAGCATATTAGTATAAGCATAATAATAATAAGGGAATAGAATTTAATGTTTATTCCACTAAATTTTTTAAAGTTTAAAAAAGTTCGTATACGAATTAAAAATGGGTTGCCCGGGGCTCGAACCCGGAACAAGTCGGATGAAAGTCGATAATTTTAAAAATTACCTCTTCCCAAACCACTAATGCACTTTTCAATGCAAATGGCTTTCTTAGTGTATTAGAAATAACATTAAACAATTTTTGTGATGTAAAAAATAATAAAAATTTAGTATAACATCTCCAATAACAAACCGAATGCTTTGAATTTTTAAATAAAAAGAATTTAGATAATTTCTTTTTATTTAATTCCAAAACGTATATACTATGGAATTTGTTTCTTTTAAATTTAATTGCCAACTTTTTTCATCTTTATGAAAATCTTTAAAATGGGAAAACGATAAAAATTTTTTTTTACCCGTCTGAAATTTTAAAGTTACACTTAAATTTAAAGTATATTTTTTCCAAATTTTTTTCAAGCTCATTTTATGCTTACAAGCTAAAGTCTTTGCGCATGAATAACGTAATATATAAAGAACTATCTTTAAACAATATTTATTAGAAGAACCACTATAGTAACCAGAAATAGTTAACCATAATCGTCTAAATTTTTCAATAATTTCAATATCTTGTAAAACAGACCAGGAAAGTTTACTTTTTGAATTGCCTGAAATATCACAAAAACCATTTTTTGATAAAAAAATTATCAATAGTTTTATTGGTACATTAATACAAATTTTTTTTTCCAGTTTTATAAAATTAACTAAACATTTTTTTAATTTTATACGAATTTGAATTTTAGTATAAAAAAAAAATACTAAAAAACCTAGAAAAAAAATTTGATCTTGATTAAAAGAAATCTTTTTTACTAAATTCTTCGCAAATAAAAAATGAAAACGTAAATGAAAAAATCTAATATAAATGAGTTGAAAAAAATTTGCATTCTTTTTTATTAAATTCAGACTTATTAACAAAATATTTGAATATCTCAAATAATAAATCGGTCCATAGTCAATAATATTATTATATTTTCTTTCTATTTGATCGATTTTTTTCAAATTATTGAAATCTGAATAATTTTTAAAATAAAAAGTTATTTTTCGAGAACTACTAAAAATATCTAATTCAGTTTGATATTTTTGTGGTAAATCTTTTTGTAATTTTAAAAAAGAAAGAAATCCTAAATCAATTTCATAAGCATAGATATTAAAAAAAATGGTTGAAAGACTTCTAAAGCCAAAGTTTAACAAGAAAGGTGGGGATAGTATATATAAGCCATTATGTACAATATTACGTAAAAAATGAAATAAATTTACATCGAGATTGTAACTGCGCAATATCCGAACGATTAATTCAGGATGAACTCTATTTGGTAAATATGATTGTATAGCTACTGGAAAGTAAATTAAATTTTCTTCGAAAGAAATAAAAGGTCCGTGGATAGAACTCATAGTACTATACGACGAAATTTTTGGATTTTTTTTTATTTTAAAACTTATTTCTAAAATACATTTTAAAATTTCTTGAAGAAGTTCATAAAATAACTTAGAAAATAGCAGTTTTTTTGATAATTTTTTTTGTTCAATAAAAAAAAAGCTTTCTTTATAATTTTGATTCCGCATACTTCGAATTGTTCTTTTCAAATTAAAAAAAGAAAATTTTTTTTTTTTTTTGATAAAAACATTATTCTGCAGAAATTTATAAGATACTTGTTTATACGCAAGGCAATAAAAAGTTTCTTGAAAAAAATAAAAATAAAATTTGTTGAAATTTAAGTCATTTTCGGCTTGTTTATGGAATACATTTATATAATAATTTTTGTTACGTTCCATATAAAAAGTGTTTAATTTTCTAAACAACACACTATAAAATCTTTTAAAAAAGAATAAAAAACATTTTTCATTTTGTTAGTTTTTTCTTTTTAAACTGATTTTTCTTCTGACTTTTGTTATGTAGTCAATAATCTTGGAATAGTTTAATAAATTGAATTTTTTTTTAGGGTTCATATATAACAGAATAGCTTATCTATTTTTTTTTTTATTCAACTTTTAACCTTTGAATACATAAAATAGAGTTTTGTGACTAAATTATACACAAAAAAAGACTCGTTCTTTTTTATCTGTTTATGATTCACTAATAATCTTTAAATTACCCATTAAAAAAATCTTCAATGAAAAATTTTTTCATTTGTTCTATTTATATAAATATATATATATATTAAAACAATAGAAAAAATTTCAATATGGCATGCTATATTCTTCATTTGGTTTCCCTTAAATGAATCAGCCATTCGATTTACTTTTTTGTTACTACAGATTTTTTATATCTAAAAAATTAACTATTCAAAAGACGCACTTAAAAGCCGAGTACTCTACCATTGAGTTAGCAACCCATAACTGTTTTTTTATTTAATAATAAATTATTATCTAAATTGTTATTTAATAATATATATATATATATTTTTTTTATATATATATTATTATCCGACATGCAATTGTATTGAATAAAACAAATTTTGTCAATACTTAATATTTCTTTGTTTTACTAAAATTTTGTCTAAAATTATTTGCAAATCACCTATTTTTTATATACTATAAATAATGAATATATGGAAATTAAAAAATTCAATTTTTAATAATTTTCTTATTTATTTTTCATTCTAAAATTTATTTTAAAAAGTTAAAATGGCTGAAGTCTTATTATTTGAAGCTTTACGCGATGCTCTTGACGAAGAAATGCAGAGAGATCCCTCTGTACTTGTAATGGGTGAAGACGTTGGACATTATGGAGGATCCTATAAAGTTACAAAAGGGTTTCACGAAAAATATGGAGACTTAAGGTTATTAGATACACCTATTGCTGAAAATAGTTTTACAGGTATGGCGATTGGAGCCGCTATGACTGGACTAAGACCCATTGTGGAAGGAATGAATATGGGTTTTCTTCTGTTAGCTTTTAATCAAATAGCAAATAATGCTGGAATGTTACATTATACTTCAGGTGGTAATTTTAAAATTCCTATAGTTATACGAGGTCCTGGAGGAGTTGGTAGACAATTAGGTGCGGAGCATTCTCAACGTTTAGAATCTTATTTTCAGTCAGTTCCTGGTTTACAAATGGTAGCTTGTTCGACTCCTTATAACGGTAAAGGGTTATTAAAATCTGCCATACGCAATGACAATCCAGTTATCTTTTTTGAACATGTTCTTTTATACAATTTAAATGAAAACTTAATAGAACAAGAGTATTTACTATGTTTAGAAAAAGCTGAAGTTGTTAGACCAGGAAATGATATTACAATTCTTACTTATTCACGGATGAGACATCATGTTTTACAAGCTGCTAAAGTTTTAGTTAATAAGGGTTATGATCCAGAAATCATTGATATTTTATCATTAAAACCACTTGATATGGGAACAATTAGTTTATCTGTGAGAAAAACTCATAAGGTTTTAATTGTAGAAGAATGTATGCGAACTGGAGGAATTGGCGCAAGTTTAAGAGCCGCTATCTTAGAAGATTTATTCGATTATCTTGATGCACCGATTCAATGCTTATCGTCTCAAGATGTTCCTACGCCTTATAGTGGGCCTTTAGAAGAATTAACGGTAATTCAGCCAAATCAAATCATACAAGCAGTTGAGGAAATGTGTAAAATAGAATAAATAAATAGATTTTTTAAGTTATTCAAAAATTTCCTTTTTGAATAACTTAAAAAATCTATTTATTTATTCTGAAATTTTAATATTTGAAGGACAAAATTTTGTATTTGTAATTTATTAGAAAAAAAAACTAATGTAATATAAAAAGTAAAAAGAAAACTAGGATAATAAAATATTATTAACATAAAACAAAAATTTTTTATATATATTTTTTATTCTTTTTTCATTTGTTCAAATACCTGATGTTTATTTAATATATCAAAAACAGTATCAGTAGGTTTAGCACCATTTTTTAAAAAAAGAATAATATTTTGAACATCTAATTGAATAGAATTTTTTATTGGATTATAAAATCCTAATTCTTTTAAAGCTTTACCTTCTCTACGATTTTTAGCATCTATTGCAATGATTCGATAAGTTGGTTATTGGGATAGATAAATAGAAAAAACTCCCCCCAGAACAGCACATGAAAATTTCACTTCATACTGCTCATATAATTTTAATATTAGAAATCATATTAAATTTATATTTATTTCAATTCAAAAATATTTTTATTTTAAATGTGAAATATCTTAAAAAAATTTTTAACAAAAAAAATTGTTACAAATAAATAAATCTTGTTTTTAATAAAATTTTTACTAAATTCTATAGGTTAAATTAAAAATCCGATGAAAAAATATTTATGAAAAAAATTTAACAACAAAATTTTTTCTAAATCATGAGTACATTTTTTACTTTTTAAGAAAGATAACGAATTTTTTAAATTTTTTAAAATTTAACCATAAACAAAAAATATAGCAAATGTTTTATCTAAATTTCAAAGTTCAATGTTATTCATCAAAAGAAAAACATTTTGAAGCAATTAAATAAATATGCTATAAAAATTTTATAAGATTTCAAGACACACGCTGTTTTCTTCCATATCGTTTTAAGCGTAATTTAACCATAGAAAACTCCAATAATTTAATAATAGAAAATTATTAATATATAATAGTAGGTTTAATAAAAAATTTCAAATGAACTTAATAAATAAAAATTAGAAAAAATTTTCTAGAAATTGTTTCTAGAAAATTTTTTCTAATTTTTATTTATTGCAAAACCCTAATTTTTTAGTCATTTAAGCACTTAAAGATTCCTTTGCAGCATACATTACTTCAACTGTTATACTAGTAATACCTTTTTCTCTTGCGTATTTTTCCGTATTACGTTTAATTTTTCCTCTAACAAAACCTGGAATTTTACTAAGTTCTTTTTGACTTTCCATTGTCCAAGTTAAATCTAAATCTGTTGATAGTGATTTAGTAATGACTTCTTTTGTATCATGTCCGCCAAAAATTTCTAATAAATGATCTTCCATACCAAGAGTAAATGAATTATATACTAAATCAGCTATTTGATTTGTACCTTCATAACCTAAAAAGGGTCGATAACTTAATGGGAAATTTTGAATATGTACAGGTGCTGAAATCACTCCACACGGAATTCCTAACCTTTTACCAATATGTCTTTCCATTTGAGTGCCAAAAATAGCTGATGGTTCCAATTTTGCAATCATATCTCCAACTTCAGTATGATTGTCAGTTATTAATATTTGTTCACAATATTCTGAAACTTGTTCTTTGAACCATTGCGAATCCTGTTTACAATATGTACCTGCACATATTACATTAATACCCATTTCTCTAGAAAGAATCTTAGTCATTGATACAGCATGGGTGCTATCACCATAAACAAAAGCTTTTTTACCCGTTAAGTTTTGACAATCAATAGATCTTGAAAACCAAGCTGCTTGAGAAACAAATCTAGTTTGTTGATCTATATATGATTCGTAATTTACTTTATAACCTATTTTTTCAAGAGCATAAAAATTGACATAAAATTGTAACTCACGGATAAATTTGGCAGTATCCACAATACCCATTGGAGTTGTTGATACATATGGCATACCAAACTCTTTTTCTAGAAAAGTTGCGGTCATCAAACCAATTTCTCTATACGGAACTACATTAAACCAAGCATTAGGTAAATTTTTAATATCAGTTACAGATCCGCCTTCTGGAATGATTTGATTTATTTGAATTCCCAAATCATTAAAAAGTCTTTTTAATTCTCGACAATCATGTTGTTGATGAAACCCTAATGTAAAAAAACCTATAATATTTACAGACGGATATTCTGTAATAGATCTATCAACATTTTTTTGTTTTACTGCATCGTTTAAATAATATTTTATTATTTGTTCTAAGGTTCTGTCAGCTGCCTGTAATTCATTAACACGATAATGATTAACATCAGCTAAAATAACATCACACTTTGAAGACATAGACGAACGATTAACAAAATTTTGTAAATCTTCTTGCAATATACTAGATGTACATGTTGGTGTTAAAACAATTAAATCTGGATTTTCTTCTTGATCTTTACGAGTAATATTTTCAACAACTTTTTCTTGAGATCCACGGGCTAAAACATGTCTATCTACTATACTAGCAGTAACTGGTGTAAAATCTCTTTCCCTTTCTAGCATAGAACGCATAACATTAAAATAATCATCTCCTAAAGGCGCATGCATAATAGCATGTACGTTTTTAAACGAACTTGCTACTCGCAAAGTTCCAATATGTGCAGGGCCTGCATACATCCAATAAGCTAGTTTCATGAATCTATTCCTCTTTTTTTTTTCAAAAATTTTTTTAATCTATATCATTTTACCTTATAATAGTTTTTTTTGGAATAATATTATTTATATTCTAAATATTATTAATAGCAAATTTTATTATTATTAAATTCTAGAATAATTAGCATTCTGGGGCGGAAGGACTCGAACCTCCGAGTAGCAGGACCAAAACCAGCTGCCTTACCACTTGGCGACGCCCCAATAAAAAACTACACACTATAAAATAGCGAAGAAACAGTCTATCTGTCAATTAATAATAATTATTAAATTTTCTATTTTTATTGTTTTTTTACTATAACAAAGGTTAAGTATTAATAAACTACGTATTTTCACATGAATTGTTCTTTTTTTTTTTTTTATATATATACTTTTTTAAAACATAAAAATGAATGAATCCCCCTTCCAAGCCAAACAAACGTGTAGTAAGATGTATAAGTAAGTTTGGATCATTTATAAGATCCTTCCAATTAGAGTTTATCTTTATGGTAATTATATCTACGGGAGTTTTTTTATGTTAAATATGATTAGTACGTTTTTCGATTCTAGCAGTAATTTTTCTGAGGCTTTCTTAGCTAAATTGCCTGAGGCTTATGCTATATTTGATCCGATTGTTGATGTAATGCCAATTATACCTGTCTTTTTTCTTTTATTGGCCTTTGTATGGCAAGCTGCTGTAAGTTTCCGATAATTTTATTCAGAAACAATCTATACTGATATATATTAGTATATATAGAGTATAAATTAAGCTTAAAAAACAGATTCCATCAATTCCTTTGAAGCTTTTAATTTTTTAGAATTTATTAATTGTTTGAAAATTTTTAATTATTTTTAATAAAAAGAATTTCAGACAATTTAAAATTTAATACTGCAATTCAAAAAAATAGTCCTGGAGGTTTTTTATGTTAACTTTGAAAATTTTTGTATACACTGTTGTTATTTTTTTCGTATCTCTTTTTATTTTCGGTTTTCTTTCTAATGATCCAGCACGTAACCCTGGTAGAAAAGAAAATTAAGTTTGACTAAATAAAGTTCGGAGAGAGAGGGATTCGAACCCTCGGTACTAGTGTACAACGGATTAGCAATCTGCCGCTTTCGGCCACTCAGCCACCTCTCCAATTTGAATGAATGTAACATTTAAAATAAGTTAAGTCTATTATACGAAAAAAAAAAAAAGACTAAAAATAAAAATTAAACCAGTTTTTATTGGCTTAATTTCAAATTTTTAGTCTTTTTTCTAAGTTTTTAATCGTATAAAGCTAAACCTAGTCTTACTGCTAAAAAACTTGTTATTAAAGCACTAACTAAAGCTACATAAACTTGACTATCTGAAATTGCTGTCATATATATTCTCCTTTTTTGGATTTCAAAAATCAACAATTAGGTTTATAAAATATGTATACAATATTATATTTTATATAAAATCATCTCTATGATTTTACTTATTTTATTAAATGGTGGCTATAGCTTATAGTTATTTTTAGTAATAAATGAACATTTTTTTAGTAAAAAGACTATAGGTTTTTTTATCTAAATTTCTTTTTCAATTTATACTATAAAAAGGAGAAATATATATATGAATTTAGAAATACTTGCACAACTTACAGCTTTAGCTTTTATAGTTGTTTCTGGTCCTTTAGTTATTGCATTGTTAGCTTTCCGCAAAGGTAATTTATAACTTAAAAAAAAATTAACTAGTTTCAAGATTTTGTGTTCAAACCAATTTAATTTTTTAAACTTCATATAAATTGAATTTGAAATTCAATTTATATGAAGACAATTTTGATTCTCCCCTTTATTCAAAAATTTATTTACATAAAAAACAAAATGAATTTTTTTAGAAACATTCTATTTTTTGTTTTTTCAGAAGTTTACTTGGTGCTATAACCAAAAATTTGACTAAACTTCTCTAAAACTAATAAACCAGAATCTATTGATTCTAAAGGATCTTTACGTAATCGATGACGAAGGCATAATGGAATCACTGTCATAATATCTTTCGGTGTAACTTCGAAACGACCTCTTAGAGCGGCTAAAGCTTTAGACGCTCGATTGGTAACAATATCTCCTCGTAAACCATCAACATTTAATTCAGCACAGATTCTGGAAATGTTAACTCTTAATGCATAATCTATTTTTACTTTAGGTAATCTTTCTCTAGCTTCGTTAATTTGAGAAGATAAATTGTCTTGAGATGATTGATAAGAATCACGAAACACTTTAGGATTTTGATCAAAAGATGTTCTTTGTTCTACAATTTTGACACGTAGTTCTGCATCTTTAACAGTCCCAACTTGAGCATGCATACCAAATCTATCTAAAAGTTGCGGACGTAATTCACCCTCTTCAGGATTGCCCGAGCCTATTAGAATAAATCTTGCAGGATGAGAAATAGAAATCCCTTCTCTTTCGACAGTATTCCAACCTGAAGCTGCGGAATCTAATAATACGTCAACTAAATGGTCATCTAATAAATTCACTTCGTCTACATATAAAATACCCCGATTAGCTTTTGCCAGTAATCCTGGTTCAAAGGCTTTAACACCTTCTGTTAAAGCTTTTTCTATATCAATAGTTCCACATACACGATCTTCTGTAGCACCTAAAGGAAGATCAACCATGTTAATTTTGGTTCTAATTGTAGATATTTTTTCATTATTTTTAACTTTATTCCGAACATATTCACTCATAAGTTCAGGATCACGAGGATCTGAATTAAACGCGTCATCTTCTACAACTTCAATTTCGGGTAATAAATCTACTAAAGCTCTAACAGTAGTTGATTTACCTGTACCACGATCTCCCATAATCATTACGCCACCAATTTTGGGGTCTATTACATTTAACAGAAGAGCTAATTTCATTTCTTCTTGACCTACTATAGCAGTAAAAGGAAATACGGGTCTTTCAGTTTCTTGTAATACTTCAGTTTGCATATATATATATATATAATTTTTTAATTCGTTTCTGATAAATAAAAAAATGAGTAATTATAGATATATGGCTAGTTTAAAAAACTAACCATATATCTATAATTACTTTTGTAAACTTTTAGAGACTCTATGACTAAGTTTCTAAATTCATTCTTTTTTGACTAATTTTTATTAAAATTTCTTAAAATAAGCCTAAAGTTAATGAAGTATCAATAGGAAGAGCTGCTCCTATACCTAACCATATTGCAACAACTGTACCTAAAAGAAAAACGGTAGTTGCTACAGGACGACGAAAAGGGTTTTGAAACTTATTTACATTTTCAATAAAAGGAACTGTTAAAAGTCCAACAGGAACTCCTGCCATTAATAATACACCTAACAATTTATTTGGAACTGTTCTTAAAATTTGGAATACCGGGAAAAAATACCACTCAGGTAAAATTTCAAGAGGTGTAGCAAAAGGATTTGCTGGTTCACCAACAATTACAGGTTCTAGAACAGAAAGTCCAACGGTACAAGCAATAGTTCCAAAAATACAAACAGGGAAAATATATAATAAATCGTTTGGCCAAGCAGGTTCACCATAATAATTATGACCCATACCTTTTGCTAACTTAGCTCTTAAAACAGGATCGCTCAAATCAGGTTTTTTAGTTATTAGGATAGGATTTTCCCCCAAAAGAACTAAACATGAAACTTTCATTTCATTTAGCTCAACTAAAATGAAAAGTAAAACAAAAAAATGATTGTATCACAATTGTTTTAATATTTTAGCTATAGACTTTTTTCGTCTTTTTTTAATAAAAAACTTCAAAGCCAATCTTTTTTTAATACAAAAAATTATTCTATTCTTTGTCGTATTTAAATTTTGATTTTTTGGTTTATGATAAATTTTTTTATTTTACCTTTAGGTATTAAAAAAGCTTCAGCGACTTTTACATTTTTAAAAACATAGGAATATGTAATTAAAAAGTCACTTTTAAAAATGAAATTTTACTTGCAACCTAGAAGAATAAGTTCGTTTTTAAAAAGGATTTTTTGAAGCTTCAAAAAATTTTGTTTTTAATTAATAACCATAGTCAAATTTATCTATGAAAGCAAAAGTTTTTTTTCAGCTCGAACTTATTCTTTTTTTAGAATAAATTTGAAATTTCATTTGAAAAATAAATATAAACTTTTCTTTTCAATTAAAAATTTACTATACTCCAAATCGCACACTCCCATAATCCTTAAAAAATTTTTATGTTAAAGAATAAAGTTTTTTTCGTAGAAAAAAACTATAATCCTAGTTTGTTTTTAAAACAGCAATAAAAACTATTACAAATAATTAAGTTAAAAAAATTTTATTATTTTATAAAGGTCCAGAAATTCCTTGTTTGCGAATCATTAAAAAGTGCATCAACATAAAAACTGCGGTTAAAAGAGGTAAAACGAAAGTATGTAAACTATAAAAACGTGTTAAAGTTGACTGACCAACACTAACACTACCTCTTAAAAGTTCAACAACTGTTGAACCTATAACTGGAATAGCATCAGGTACTCCGGTTACAATTTTAACTGCCCAGTATCCTACTTGGTCCCAAGGTAACGAGTATCCTGTTACACCAAAAGAAACTGTCAAAACAGATAAAATAACACCAGTAACCCAAGTTAATTCTCTAGGTTTTTTAAATCCACCTGTTAAATAGACACGGAATATATGTAAGATCATCATTAGTACCATCATACTAGCAGACCATCTATGAACTGATCTTATAAGCCACCCAAAATTGACTTCAGTCATTATATATTGAACTGATGCAAAAGCTTCAGTTACAGTAGGTCTATAATAAAAAGTCATAGCAAATCCGCTAGCTACTTGTATGACGAAAGATGTAAAAGTAATTCCTCCTAAACAATAAAAAATGTTTACATGAGGCGGAACGTATTTACTACTAATATCATCTGCAATAGCTTGAATTTCTAAACGTTCTTCAAACCAATCGTATACTTTATTGGGATAGATTTCTATTTTTTATTTAACCCCCCTAAAAACTGTACATGAACTATTAAGTTCATACAGCTTAAATAATAAAAACTAATTTTTTATTATTTTTAATTCGTTAAAAAAATATTTATCGAAAAATCTTAATTGTTGTAGTTTTAATCTTTAGTTCTATTATTCTACAAACAATTTAACTTGTTTCAGTTCTATTGAAAAAGAAAAACTTTAAGTCTTTAAAAAATTCTGATCATATCAAAAAATATATAAAAATTTCTATAAAAAAAGCAACGGGTATGCTTTTTTTAATTCAATTCTTGAATATGGAATATTTTTTAAAAAGTATATCAAAAATGATTTTCTTAATAAATTTTATTTACAGAATTTGTTATAAAAATTATTAAAAGACTATAGTTTTAGATCTAAAAACTAGAAAAACATTTTATTCACGTTTATCAAAAATTCTTTTTAATAATTTCTGAGTGATTTCTAGTGAGTTCAGAAAAACAAAATGATAAATAATTTTCATATCAATAAAACTGACAAATTTAGCAAGTCACACACCCATATATTTTTTATTTTATGAATAATTTGCAATTAAACTTCCAACAAGAAAAAACAATTTTAAAAATTGAAATGAAAAGAAAGAACCATTTAGTTATTTAAAGTTTCTTCCTTTTCATAAAAAAATTACCAACTTACTGGAATACCATCTAATAATACAGATGAATTATATATTTCTAAAATAATTACTAAAAATACTGCAAAAAGAGCCATAAATACACCCATTAAAACTGTAGTACCCCAACCTGGTGCAACTTTACCATACTCAGAATTTAATGGTTTTAAAATATCTCCAACAGCACTTCGTCTACCTTTTAATTTAATACTATTATCAATGGTTTTTGTAGCCATATTTGTGTTTTATAGTTGAGATTTATTGACTTTCTATACTATTATATTACAAACCAATCATTTTTGAGGTATCAACTTACAATGGAGACTGGAATTTTAGTGGTAATTTTTATATCTTGCTTACTAGTAAGTTTTACTGGATATACTATTTATACAGCTTTTGGACAACCATCTAAACAGCTTAGAGATCCTTTTGAAGAACATGAAGATTAAAACAATGTTTGATTACTATGGTTAAATAACCATAGTAATCAAACATTGTTTTAAATTAACAAAAAAGATCAAAAAGTTTTTATTTAAAGTAAAAACTATTTTTTATCTTTAACTGGGACTCTAGGAGGTTCACGAAAAAATATAGCGAAGAAAATAATTCCCAATGTGCCCACTAACAAAAAGGTATAAACCAAGGCTTCCATAGTATAAGTTAGAATTACAAGGTTAAGATATAACTTTCATACTAGATTTTTTTATTCATTTTATAATGAAAATCTTGACAAAAAAATAAAATAGTAAAAACAACTATTAAACTGCTTCACGTCGAGTACTTGGATCCCCTAATTTTTGGAATAGACCAAATTCTACTTGCGCATCTAAATCTGGATCAATTCCTGCAAAAACATCTCTAAATAATGTACGACCGCCATGCCAGATATGACCAAAGAAAAATAATAATGCAAAGTTTGCGTGTCCAAAAGTAAACCAACCTCTAGGGCTACTACGGAAAACACCATCAGATTTTAAAGTTGCACGATCAAATTCAAAAATTTCACCTAACTGAGCACGTCTAGCATATTTTTTCACAGTAGCAGGATCTGAAAAGCTTACTCCATCTAGTTCACCGCCATAGAATTGAACCGTTACACCAACTTGTTCAATACTATATTTAGATTCAGCTCGACGGAACGGAACATCCGCACGTACAATACCTTCACTATCTAAAAGAACAACCGGGAATGTTTCAAAGAAACTTGGCATACGGCGTACAAAAAGTTCACGACCTTCTTTATCTTTAAAAGAAGCATGCCCTAACCAACCTACAGCAATACCATCCCCGTTATCCATTGCACCGGCTCTAAATAAACCACCTTTAGCTGGGTTGTTACCAATGTAATCATAAAAAGCTAACTTTTCAGGAATTTTTGACCAAGCTTCTGATAAAGTAAGTCCTTCAGAAAGACTAGTACCTACTCTTTTATCAATTTCTTGTTCAAAATAACCTTGATCCCATTGATAACGAGTAGGACCAAATAACTCAATTGGAGTTGCCGCTGATCCATACCACATTGTTCCTGCAACAACAAACGCAGCCCAAAAAACAGCCGCAATACTACTAGATAATACAGTTTCTACGTTCCCCATACGTAAACCTTTATATAATCTTTGTGGAGGACGAACGCTTAAATGAAATAAACCTGCAAGAATTCCTAAAATACCGGCAGCTATATGGTGAGAAGCAATACCTCCTGCATTAAAAGGATCAAAGCCTTCAGCTCCCCAAGCAGGAGAAACTGGTTGTACAGAACCGGTCAATCCATAAGGGTCTGATACCCAAATACCAGGTCCAAACAAGCCTGTTACATGAAATGCACCGAATCCAAAGCATAATAAACCTGAAAGAAATAAATGAATACCAAAAATTTTAGGTAAATCTAAAGATGGTTTTCCAGTTCTTTCATCACGAAATAACTCTAAATCCCAAAAAACCCAGTGCCAGATTGCAGCCAAAAATAGTAAACCTGATAGGATAATGTGTACTGCGGCAACGCCTTCATAACTCCAAAGTCCTGCATTGGTTACTGTTTCTCCAGTAATACTCCATCCGCCCCAAGATTTAGTTACCCCTAAACGAGTGATAAATGGTATTACAAACATTCCTTGACGCCACATTGGATCTAAAACAGGATCTGAGGGATCAAAAACAGCTAGTTCATATAAAGCCATAGAACCAGCCCAACCTGAAACTAAAGCAGTATGCATAATATGAACTGCAATTAGTCTACCAGGATCATTTAAAACAACTGTATGTACGCGGTACCAAGGCAAACCCATGTAAATACCTCTTTGTTAAGAAAAAAACAAACTATTTGTGACTTTCTTGCAGTGGAAAATTATACCATCCACTTATCTCTATTTACTCATAGCAGAGATTTTAATCAAAAATTTTGAAAGCTTAGGCAATCAATTGAATAATATTAACTACATACGCAGGCAATTATTATTTTAACATTAATTTGTCTTATATATCAATATTTAAATAATTTCCATTTTTTAATTTTTTAATAAAAGATAACTTTTTTGATTTTTTTTTTTGTTTAAGCATGATAAAATATATTCAATAATTTTTATTATCATACATATAAATTGTTTGTGTTTTTATCATATTAAAATAGTCATTATATTCTTACATTTTAGAAACTATATATATACTATGCCTGTTGGTGTTCCGAAAGTACCTTATCGTCTACCAGGAGATGTTCAAGTACAATGGATTGACTTATAGAGTGACTTGAAGCCTATTTTAATAAACGTGATTAATAAAAAAATAAATAATAAACTTGTTTATTCGAATTTTTCGCTAAATTTAAAATTAAAACATAAATTTAAAACGCGAAATTACAATTACGAAAAAAAAATATCTATGGTCAGTATGTTTTATTTACAAACAAATGTTTAGGCTTTGTAAAAGTTAGATATAGAAAAAAGAAAAATTTTTAATTTCATTTTCAATTAATCAAAATGTTAAAAAAATTTTATTCGATTCCTCAATAAAACTTATTCTATAAGTAAAGTTTTATGTTTAAAATCGAGTTACAAAGTAGAACATGGACCTACGGTTATGTACAACTTATTAATTTAGGAACATGATAGTATTATTTATTTTTTATCAAAAATAAATTAATATAGGAGTCTCACGAAAAAAAATATAAATAGGAATTGAGACATGAAATAAATTATTTCTTTGAGCCGCATGCATTTAAAAAATGCTAGTACGTTTCTTTGAGACAATAAATGAATTGATCTCAGTCAATAGACTTTATAGAGAAAGAATCTTATTTTTAGGTCAGACTGTTAACTATGAAATAGCTAATCAAATTATTGGTTTAATGTTATATCTTAATGGTGATGATAAATCAAAAGATATGTATTTGTATATAAATTCTCCTGGTGGAGCTGTTGTTCCAGGAATTGCTATTTATGATACAATGCAATTTGTAGAACCAGAAATTAGAACAATATGTATGGGAGTTGCTGCTTCAATGGGTTCTTTTATTTTAACAGGAGGTGAAATAACAAAACGTATTGCTTTACCACATGCTAGAGTTATGATTCATCAACCCTCCAGTTCTTATTATAAAGATCAAGCAGGTGAACTTATTATGGAAGCAGAAGAAGTTCTAAAATTACGTGATTGTATTACAAAAGTATACGTACAAAGAACAGGTAAACCGATCTCTGTAATTTCAGAAGATATGGAACGTGATGTTTTTATGTCTGCTAAAGAAGCTAAAGAATATGGAATTGTAGATTTAGTGGCGTTAGATGTTGATTCAAATTCATAAAGTTTTTGACTAAAATTCAATTCCTTTTTTATAATTTTCAAAGACATTAGTTAAAGAAATAGTAGGTTAAGATAGATCTTAACCATAAAAGCTGCATACGTTAAATTTTCATTTTAGAATGCCTACAATTCAACAACTTATTAGAAATAGACGAGAGCCAATAGAAAATAGAACCAAATCGCCAGCTCTTCGAAGTTGTCCCCAAAGAAGAGGTGTTTGTACTAGGGTGTATGTGTGATTCGTTTTACTAATAAAAAAAAATGTTTTTGAGTTCAATATTGTAGCAGAACGCAAAAACATTTGTATATTCTATTATAAATTGAATAATATTTTTCAATTCTTAAATAGATTCTTAGTATTAATTTCATAGTTTTAAACGAATGAAATCGTTTACTAAAAATGGAAAGTAAAAAACTTCTCCACAGTAGAGAATGGTTTTCAATCTGTGAAACGAGAAGGAAAAGAAAAAAAATATGTTTATATTAAACAAAAAATCAATCTTTTGAAAAAAATTTAGTAGGTCAAAAATTTTATCAATTTTTTAACAAATGCTTCAAAAACTTAGAATTTACAAAAGTTAAAAGTCTGATCTATCAGATAGAGTTTTTTTTTATTCATATACAATGAAATAAATACCATTCTTTTTTTTATAAAAAAAACTCAAGCATATAAATTAAGGCCTATTTAATTAAAGAACTATGGAAACGAAGTAAGTTTTAGATACTCTTAAGCAAATTTCAAATAAAAAATACTTAAGATGGTACCAACTCAATGTATCTATTATTAGGAAGTTTAATTAAGCTAATTTAATAAATAAAAAGCATTTTTATATTAGATTTCTAAGTTATTTTTAAATATGTAGAATTGTTTTGATAGATACCTCAGATATGTACATATATTAATTTTTTCATATTATTAATATATACTAATAAAAAAATAAATATATATTCTTTATAAAAATTTAGGAGTTTAATAATAAATCTATGACTAGAGTTAAACGTGGTTATGTAGCACGCAGACGTCGTAAAAAAATTTTACATCTTACATCTGGATTTTATGGAGCTCATTCCAGACTTTTTCGAGTAGCTAATCAAAAAGCTATTAGAGCTTTAGCGTACTCCCATATTGACAGAGCAAAAAGAAAACGAAACATGAGAAGTTTATGGATTTGTCGTATCAATGCAGTAGCAAGAGAACAAAATATATCTTATAGTTATTTAATAAAAAGTTTAAAAGAAAAAAAGATATTATTAAATCGTAAAATGCTTGCACAATTAGCTGTACTGGATAAACCTTCTTTTATAAAACTCATCAATACTCACTTAAATTAATTTTAATTTTTAAAAATAAATTATTAATTATTTAATAATTAATAATTTATTTTTATAGGAACTAGAATCAACTCACCTATTGAATACTTTGCATAAAAAAGGTAAGTTTTTAAAGGAAGGCATTTTTTATATAAAGTATTCAATAATAAAAATTTTAATTTTCATTATTTAAAAAAGGTAATAACGCTAAAATTCGAGCACGTTTGATAGCTTTTGTCATATTACGTTGTTGTTTAGCAGTTAAACGATTAACTCTTCGTGATAAGATTTTTCCTTGTTCACTTATAAATCTTCTTAATAAACCAACATTTTTATAATCTATACTTTCTCCAGCTCTAATTGGAGCTAAACGACGTCTTGACATTCGTTTAGATCTATTTACAAGATCTTTCATATTTATTATTTTATTTTAATAGAATTGAATTTTTATTTTTTTATTTCTTTATGTATAGTATGAACGGAACACTGAGGGCAAAATTTTTTTAATTCTAATCGATTTGTTGTATTACGACGATTCTTAGAAGTAGTATAACGAGATATTCCTGAAAAACGTTTATTTGGATTTTGAGAACAATTAGTACATTCTAATGTAATAACTAGTCTTACATCTTTTCCTTTGGCCATAAGTTTTTATAAGTTTATGAAATTAAATAAATAGATTATTCTAACTAGTAATTGCAAGTTTTAAACAAGGTTCAATATTATTTTGGTATTTTTTTTTAATAAAAATAATAAAAAAGATCTATATATATTTTTTGTTTTATTTTTTATAGTTTGTGTCGAAACTATAAAAAATAAATAGAAATAGACTTTTAAAAAAATCATTAGCTATTTATTTTTTATAGTATTTTATAAAAAAAATAAAAAATTTAAACTTCCTTTATTATTAATAAAAAATATATTTTAAATAAAATTAAAGATATGGAAGAACTAATGCATCTGGAAAAAAACGATTAATTTCTATTAATAAACCAGCCAAAAATCCAAACCAAATAGTTGCTATTACTGGAGCAGTAGAAAGATAAGTTTTAAAATATTGCATACTTGCTTCTCCTATACTTTATAATTTTGGTTTTTTACTAACTCATCTATAGTGATTTTTATTTTTAGAATTTTTATTGTAAATTTTTTTTTCATTTTTCAATTAATTATTCTAAAATCCGTTCTATTGTATCACAATAAGATAATCATATTATATTGATTTTATTTTTTTATACAAAAAATAAACTAGAAATATATGTATTAAGCTTCCAATATATATTTTAATATAAAACTAAACTAATATTCTTGTTATAATATCCTAATCAATAGGAGGGATGTAGCGCAGTTTGGTAGCGCGTTTGTTTTGGGTACAAAATGTCGCAGGTTCAAATCCTGTCATCCCTAACTCCTATTTAAATACATTTTAGACTTTATTTCAATAAATAATTGAAATAAAAAACTATGAAAGTAGTATTTAAGTTAACAGATCTATAAACGCTCTTAGTTCAGCCCGGTAGAACGCAGGTCTCCAAAACCTGATGTCGTAGGTTCGAATCCTACAGAGCGTGTTCATTTTCTCAAATTTTTCATAAAAGAAATAATACAAGTTAAAATTCTTTTTAAATGCATTCAATCAATTGAATGCATTTAAAAAGAATTTTAACTTGTATTATTTCTTTTTTCAATTTTCAAATTGAACGTTTTACAGATTTTTTAAAAATCTAATTGATCTCCACGTCTATACTGTAAATAAGCAGTTACAAAAAGACCGGCTAACGTAATCGGTATCAAACCTAAAACAATTCCTGATAATAACGGTTCAACCATATTAAATACCTTTAATTTATATAAACTATATAAAAAAGAACTCTTTTTTATACCCAAAAACAAAAAATAAAATTATTAAATTAATTGAATTTTATTTAAAGCTACAAATATAATGACAGTAATAGTTAATATACCAAATAATATACCGAAATAAGTAAGTATGCTAATCATTGATTTTATCCTATAAACAAAATAACTTGCAATTTTTTGTGTTAGTTTTTCAATATTTAATAAAATTACATATTATATTATATAATATGTAATTTTATTAAATTGAGATATATAGAAAATATAAATTCTTTTTAAAAAATGAAATATATCAATATTTTAATAGATATATTTATCTAATATGTTATTCTCTTATATCGAATATATTATAAAAGATTGACCTCTATTTTATAATATGAAAATGAAAATAGAATATTTGATTTTTCATATTCGACTTAGTATAATTCAGTAAATTATTGTTTTTAAATCAAAAATAACTAAAAATTAAATGGCTAAAAAAAGTATTATACATCGTGATAAAAAACGTGAAAATTTAGTAAAAAAATATCAAGAAATTCGTAACTCGATTAAAGAAAACATTAAACAAGCGAAAAGTTTAAATGAAAAATGGGAGCTACAAAAACAACTTCAAGCTTTACCGCGTAATAGTTCGCCTACTCGTATTCATCGACGTTGTTTTGTAACAGGTCGACCTCGAGCAGTTTATAGAGATTTTGGCTTATCTAGACACGTTATTCGTGAGATGGCACACTCTTGTTTATTGCCTGGCGTTACTAAATCTAGTTGGTAGTTTATTTTTACATAGTATTCTATTAACTGCAAAATGAGTAAATTTACTAGGATTAATGTTAATATATATATATTATTCTAATAGATTATATATATATACTATTTATATATATAATCTATACTTTTGATGAGAAAAAAAAGGGTATATAATATAGTTAGTATAATTATCGCGGAGTAGAGCAGTCTGGTAGCTCGCAAGGCTCATAACCTTGAAGTCATAGGTTCAAATCCTGTCTCCGCTAAAATCAGTTGAAATTATTCTACAAGCAGTAGAATTTTACTATTTCTAGTATACGTTAGGTTTTAGTGCAAAAGTTTAACGTTTCATAATAGAGCCCTATTATATATGAAATTGATAATCTACATAAAAAGTCCTAAGTGAGAATTGTAAATAAATCGCTTTAATCATTTAGATAAAGCAATAAAATTAAGATCAAATATTTTTTCTAGGCATTTTTACGTATTAAGTACGTGCTACAAAATTCTTTTTTAATATAAGAAATAGATTTTTTAAGCTTTTTTCTTGTTGCTTATCTGAGATCTAAAAAAGGTAATGGATTTACTTTTTCTTAAGTATTTGATCAATAATTAGAAGTTATAGAAAATTTAGACGAAAAACTTAAAGAATATTAACAAATTCAAATTTATATCTTTAGGTTTGAAATTAGAATGAGCTGAAGGTAAAAAATTACAAGATTGAATACATCTCTTTTTCTGCATTCACTAAGTAGAACTAGACTGAGGCCGTAATCAATAAATACATATATGAAGCTTGTTAAAAGTTTTCTAAGATAATAAAGATATGTTTTGTTTCATATTTAGCTAAAATGGTTTCTTAAAAAAGTTATTCTATGTTTTGTTTTTTATCTTAATCTAGCCTATTAGAATTAGATAATTTCAATATACCTTTTTTATATTGTTTGTTAAGTGTTTATACGTTTGAATAAAAAATTAGAAGTATTACTTTAAACCTATTTCCTAAATTGGGCCGAGCTGGATTTGAACCAGCGTAGGAATAAACCAACGGATTTACAGTCCGTCCCCATTAACCACTCGGGCATCGACCCCTTTTTACGAAGATTTTTTATAAAATTTATAAAATCTAAATTTTTTATATACGTTCCTATAAATTATAATTTATAAAGATTTGCTCTTTTAATACAACAGCAGACAAAAAAGTTTCGTTTTATTTTTATTATTCTTAATCTTATACTAATTCATTTAATTAAATTCATAATATCATATTAAGAATAATAAAAATAAAATATCTATTTAATACCCCCAGGGGAATTCGAATCCCCGTCGTCTCCGTGAAAAGGAGATGTCCTAGGCCTCTAGACGATGGGGGCTAGAAAACTGTTAATATATTAGTCATTTTTCGTCTTTATGTCAATAGCTTAAAAATTTTAGGGTTTACAAAAAAGAAAAAATATTGATATTGAAGATTCAACTATGAAAAATTAACAAATTTGCAAAAAAAAGAGCTAAAACTTTATTACATATATAGAAAAGTTGAGTTTTAATAGATCCTGCCTCTTTTTATAAATTTTTTGAACCAATACTATGTTTACTCTGTATAAAAATATCCTAGGAACAAAGTTTTAATAAATTTGCAAAACTATAAACCCGAAAGTCAAAAAAATAGCATGAAAAATAAAATACAAAAAATTCGTTTTGTACTCTTTTTTTTATGACTCTTAAATAAGACAAAGGTTCGAAAAGCATCAACCAAACACAAAAAAAAGAACTTAATCTAAAAAAGAACTTAATCTAAAAAAGAACTTAATCTAAAAAGTTAATAATTTTTTTTTAAGAAATTCCTTAAAAAAAAAGATACCAAAAATTCAATATTTTATTAAATAGTATTTATTCCAATTATGAAATTCAAAAAGCTTTTTCTTGGCAATATTTTTTGATTTAACAATTCATTTCAATTTCAAGTTTTAACTATTGGTTTTGTTATTTCCTAAAAAATTACTAATCGTAATAGAAATTTTTGTAATCCAATTCATCCTACAGATATTTAAGTAAATATCAAGTAAATCAACTAAAAAAAAAGGATTGATAATCTATTTCTAAAATGAATAAAAATAGTTATCTTAGTTTAAAATAAGAGAAATATTTTTTAGGTCTTTATATATAACATTTTCCTATAAAAATACAAAAAACTTGTTGTCAATAGAATCATTTATGTGCTAAAATTAATTCAACACCTTCTTATGGTCGATTTTAAATATTAACAAAATTTAAAAAGTAATTTAAAACAAAATTTAAATTATAGAAAAAGATTCTTTATTTTTTTATAAATCTTACATATGATTTTGGGCGGACGTAGCCAAGTGGATGACGGCATTGGTTTGTGGATCCAACATTCGCGGGTTCAATTCCCGTCGTTCGCCCTTTTTAATTTTATAGTATTGACAATTGAATTTTATATATTTTATACTAGATTTAGTATATTGGGTACTTTGAATTCAAAGTATTATTTACATTTTTAGGGCTATAGCTCAGCGGTAGAGCACCTCGTTTACACGTGCGCTAATGTTTTTTATAATTCAACTTTTATTGTTAATAAAGAAAACAGTTAAATTGTTTTCTTTTTATATCTAACTTGATTAAACAAAAATTAATAAGAAAAATAGCATGATAGCAAGAATTGAATTTTTTGATTCAATGACAATAAAAAACTGATAAATATGGTTAAAGTATAATAAAATCTTCATTTAGATTAACTTTAATGTTCAATTCGATAAAAAGAACGAGGCTTTTAAAAATCACAGAAAAATAGCATATGGTGTATATACGTTTTTCTTAATAAGCATAAAAAATCATCGTAAAACGAACAAACCTACTTTTATTTAATTTAACTTATAAAAAACTTTAGGAAAAGAATTTTTTTTTCGGAATCATCGTATTAATAAAAAATATAAAAGGATGAATTAATTCACTCTCTTAATGAATTATTAAAGAGCCTAATGCATTTAAAAGTGCATGTTAGGTTCGAGAAGTTATATTGAATTTTACAATAAATCTTCACCGAGATTGTCTACGGTTCGAATCCGTATAGCCCTATTAAAGAATTTTATAAAAATTTAGAATTATTTGATAAATTCAAGATATAATATCGTATTTCCTCAATATCTCTAAAATCAAGAATTTTTGAAAAATGGTTTTCAAAAAAGAATTTAATGATACGACGTTGTAAAGCGAGTGGTAAAATTTTGAATAAACTTAACGATAATTTTTTAGAGTTTATTTCTTCAAACGAGATTTTTAACATTATTTTTTTAGATAAATTCTCAAAATATAAATTTTCTGAATACAAAATTTCAGCGATTTGTGCTAAGATTTTCTCTAAATTACAATTAAAATAAATTTTTAAATAAGGCATCGTTTGATAACGAATACGATTTCGTATTATACTCAAGTTATAATTGGTTAAATCTGGCCAAAGGGGTAAATTTTCATTCGAACAGAATTTACCTAATTCTGTTCGTGTTATATTTAAAAGAGGTCGTATTAATTGCAATTTGTTATAATCGCTATATGTTTGGATTCCATTTTTGGACTCTAATGATAAAATTTTTAAATCAAAACTTTTTTTAGATCTTGCAAAATTTGGCAATATTTCAAATTGTATATTTTTTTTCCAAGTTAGAGATTGAAGTCCTTGTACGCCAGTACCTCGAAATAAATTATAAAGAAAAGTTTCAACACGATCAGTAGAACTATGGGCAGTGACTATAACGTTAAATTTACTAATAGAAGCAATCCTTTGAAAAACGCTATATCTCCAAATACGTGCAGATTTCTCGGTACGTAAAGGTTTGATTGTTACTCCGTGATAAAAAGGGATACCCATTTGAAAACTTACTTTATACAAATGAAAAGCCTGATTTTTGGAATAAATATTCCACTGATGGTCACAATAAATTATGCTTAATTTCCATTTCCATTGAATTTGTAAAATACTTAAAATTTTTAAAAGTACTATTGAGTCTTGCCCACCTGATATTGCAATTAAAATTGACTTTTTGGGTTTTAAAAGATTATATTTTATTAAATCGTTTTGTATTCTTTTAATTAGTTTAAGATTAAAATGGTTCATTTTTTATTAAAAAAATAGAATTTTGAAAATAAAGCTTGACATATCTGTAAAAATAAAGTAAGATTTCTTAAGTTTATCACGCTAGGATAGCTCAGTCGGTAGAGCAGAGGACTGAAAATCCTCGTGTCACCAGTTCAAGCCTGGTTCCTGGCAATTCTTTTTATCAGTATATATATAGAGTCAACCAAAAGACTTCAAGCATATAATTAATTTAGTTAAATTATATGCTTGAAGTCTTTCTTGCTAATAGGCATCTTGCAATTCATAAAAATCTGGTGTTATATAATCTTTACGTAACGGCCAGCCTAACCAGCTTTCAGGCATTAATATTCTTTTTAAATTAGGGTGACTTTCATACACAATACCTAACATGTCATAAGTCTCTCTTTCTTGATAATCAGCTGTTTTCCAAACCCAAAAAATAGAAGGTATTTTAGGATTTTCGCGAGGTACAAAAATTTTTATACAAACTTCTTCTGGTTGATCTACATTATCGTCCACTTTAGTCAAATAATAAACACTTGCCAAAGGACCACCTGGATAAACATCATATCCACATTGACATCTCAAATAATTAAATCCATTTACATATAAAGCAACCGCTATTGAAGGCCAATCTTCAGGTTTTATTTGTAAAGTTTCGACCCCTTGATAATCAAAACCTAATGGTCTATGGGGCAAATTATTAGATGCTAGCCAAGCTGATATTCTCCCTTGAACTTGAGATGTTTTGTTGAATAAATCAAGCATATATAATATTTGTTTTGCGATATTATTATCTATAATAGATAATAAAGAATTTTGAATATGTAGTTTACAATTAAAATTGTAAAAAGATTTCTTCACTCTCTTTTATTTTCTTTTTAGATATTGTTAAATTTTCTTGTCGATTACTTATTAATTCTTTTGCTTTTAGTTGTTCTTCTACTGAATAGGTAGGTTTTAAACGATGAGATATAGTAAAATAGCGATGAAATGATTGAATTTTTGCTCTTTCAAAATAAGTTTCTTGTCCAACTTTTTTTCGCAATTTTATTACAGCGTCTATAATAGCTTCAGGTTTTGGTGGACAGCCTGGTAAATATATATCGACTGGTATTAATTTATCAACTCCTCTCACAGTACTGTATGAATCTGTACTAAACATTCCTCCCGTTATAGTACAAGCACCCATTGCAATAACATATTTTGGTTCTGGCATTTGTTCATATAATCTTACCAACGAAGGCGCCATTTTCATAGTCACTGTGCCCGCTGTGATAATTAAATCAGCTTGCCTCGGACTAGAACGTGGTACTAATCCATATCTATCAAAATCAAATCTAGATCCAATAAGTGCTGCAAATTCTATAAAACAACAGCTTGTACCATATAAAAGTGGCCAAAGGCTTGATAATCGAGCCCAATTAGAAAAATCATTAAGAGTAGTTAAAATAATCGAGTTAGATAATTCTTCTTTATCTGAAGACGTTTTAACAGGATTCTTTATAGAATCAAACAAATCTTCATTAAAAGAATTTTGAAATTGAGTATTTGCATTTAAGACCATTCTAAAGCTCCTTTACGCCAAGCATAAACTAAACCAATTACTAAAATAAGAACAAAAATTAATGCTTCAATAAAACCATATACTCCTAATTGATCAAAACTCATAGCCCATGGATATAAGAATATTGTCTCAACATCAAAAATAACAAAAACTAAAGCAAACATATAATATCTTATTTGAAACTGAATCCAAGCTTCTCCTATAGGCTCAATTCCTGATTCGTAACTAGTTTTCTTTTCAGGGGTTGTAACAGTAGGTGCCAAAAGTTTTGATGTAGTAAAAGCTAAAGTTGGAATTATAGCTCCTATTATTAAAAAAAACCAAAATGTTTTATATTTTGAAAAAACTATCATTATGTACTCCCAAATTTATTCAATCAATATTCAATTTATAAAAATTTAACATTCTTTTTTTAATTAGTTATTTAATTATTTATTAAATACTATAAAATTATCTTCTATTAAAAAAAAATGAAACATCTATTTTTTCTTTTTCCAATTCTAAAAAATTGATACTTTAATAAATTGACAAATATACTTAATATTGGTTATTTTATGGTGAGTTAGTTTTTTAACGATGGAAAGATGGCCGAGTGGTCTATGGCGTAGCATTGGAAATGCTATGTAGACATTCGTTTACCGAGGGTTCGAATCCCTCTCCTTCCTCACAAATAAAAATTGACAAATGTTAAATAAAAAGCGAAGGATATAAGAAAAAGCCTACTTAACTCAGCGGTTAGAGTGTCGCTTTCATACGGCGAAGGTCATTGGTTCAAATCCAATAGTAGGTAAAAAAACTTCAAAAAAGTAGACTTTCATTTTTTGATTCTACTTTTTTGAAGTTTAAAGTGTATCTTAACCTAATCTCGAAGAAGCATTCACTGCATCTAAACGAGCTTTTGCTCGTTGAAATGAGAGATTAGCTTCAATTATTTGTTTCCGTCCTTCAGCTGCTGCAAGGTTTTGTTTCGCTAATTCAAAATTGTTTTCAGCTTCTTTAGGATCAATTTCAGAAGCTTTTTCTGCTTCATTCACTAAAATAGTCAATTGGTTATTATCAACTAATGCAAAACCTCCCATAAGAGCCATACTAGTCCATTGCCCATTAACTAAAATTCTCATGATTCCTATATCTAAAGCAGTTAATAAAGGAGCATGGTTAGGTAATATACCTATTTGACCACTATTTGTTGATAATATTATTTCTTGGGCTTCTGAATTCCATACAATTCTGTTCGGAGCCATTACACGAATATTTAAAGCCATATGATTTATGAATTCTCCACTTGTAGAGTTGCTGCTTTTGCAGTTGCTTCGTCAATATTACCTACTAAATAAAAAGCTTGTTCAGGTAAAGAATCTAAATCGCCAGATAGAATCATTTGAAAACCTTTAATTGTTTCTACAAGACTAACATATTTTCCAGGAGATCCTGTAAAAACTTCCGCAACAAAGAAAGGTTGAGACAAGAAACGTTCGATTTTACGAGCTCTTGCAACTAATAAACGATCTTCTTCTGATAATTCATCTAAACCTAAAATTGCAATAATATCTTGTAATTCTTTATATCTTTGTAAAGTTTTTTTAACACCTTGCGCAGTTTCATAATGTTCTTCACCTACAATCCAAGGTTGTAACATAGTAGAAGTAGAATCTAATGGGTCTACGGCAGGATAAATTCCTTTCGCTGCTAAACCTCTAGATAATACAGTCGTTGCATCTAAGTGAGCAAAAGTTGTTGCTGGTGCTGGATCTGTTAAATCATCAGCAGGTACATAAACAGCTTGAATAGAAGTAATAGATCCTTCTTTTGTAGAAGTGATTCGTTCTTGTAAACCCCCCATTTCAGTACTTAATGTAGGTTGATATCCTACAGCTGAAGGCATTCTTCCTAATAATGCAGATACTTCAGAACCTGCTTGAACAAACCTAAAAATATTATCAATAAATAATAGAACGTCTTGTTTATTTACATCACGGAAATACTCGGCCATAGTTAATGCTGTTAATCCAACACGCATACGAGCACCTGGTGGCTCATTCATCTGACCGTAAACTAAAGCTACTTTTGATTCACCCAAATTTTCTTCATTAATAACTTTAGATTCTTTCATTTCCATGTACAAGTCATTACCTTCACGTGTGCGTTCACCTACACCACCAAAAACTGAAACTCCACCGTGTGCTTTAGCAATATTATTAATAAGTTCCATAATAAGAACTGTTTTACCTACACCAGCACCACCAAACAACCCAATTTTACCTCCTCTACGATAAGGAGCTAATAGATCAACAACCTTAATACCTGTTTCAAAAATAGATAATTTAGTGTCCAATTGTGTAAACGCTGGTGCAGATCTATGAATTGGAGATGTTACTGTAGCGTTGACTGGACCCATATTGTCAACGGGTTCTCCTAATACATTAAAAATTCTACCCAGAGTTACCTCGCCAACAGGTACACTTAAAGCTGATCCGGTATCAATAACATCCATACCTCTCATAAGACCATCCGTTGCACTCATTGCAACTGCGCGAACTTTATTATCTCCTAATAATTGTTGTACTTCACACGTTACATCGATATCTTGACCTGCAGCATTTTTTCCTTTTACAACTAAAGCGTTGTAAATATTAGGCATATTTCCCGAAGGAAATGCTACATCCATAACAGGACCTATAATTTGGGTAATACGTCCAACTTTTTTACTTGTAACAGTAGATGCTAACAGTATAAACGAAGAATTTATCATGGTATTTTTTGAATAAAAACACAAATGAATGATAATTATACAAAATTCGAATTCTCATGGTTTGCATAAAATCAATCAGTTACATAGTAGTATTGCACATTTTTTTTTATGAAAAACGAAATTCAATACTGTTACGCAATTATACAATTTAAGTAATAGAATGGTCAATTAAAAATTAATTGATTTCGATTTGATTAAACACAAAATAAAAAAACATTTGGCTTGTGTAGAGTAAATATTTATATATATAATATACGTACCGCCTACTTATTTAATTATTTAAATAAGTCAGGATTTAACGAGCAGACCCTATATGGTATAACTTGTAAAAACAAGAGATTGATTTATAGGGAGAAACCTATGTCACCACAAACCGAAACTAAAACAGGTGCTGGATTCAAAGCTGGAGTAAAAGATTATCGTTTAACGTACTATACTCCTGAATACGAAACTAAAGATACAGATATTCTAGCTGCATTCCGTATGACTCCACAAGCAGGAGTACCACCTGAAGAAGCAGGAGCTGCAGTAGCTGCTGAATCTTCTACAGGTACATGGACTACTGTTTGGACTGATGGTCTTACTAGTCTTGATCGTTACAAAGGTCGTTGTTATGATATCGAACCTGTAGCTGGTGAAGATAATCAGTATATTGCATATGTAGCATATCCTTTAGATTTATTTGAAGAAGGTTCTGTAACCAATTTATTTACATCTATTGTTGGTAACGTATTTGGATTCAAAGCTTTACGTGCTTTACGTTTAGAAGATTTAAGAATTCCACCAGCATATTCTAAAACTTTCCAAGGACCTCCACACGGTATCCAAGTTGAAAGAGATAAAATTAATAAATATGGACGTCCTTTATTAGGTTGTACAATCAAACCAAAATTAGGATTATCTGCAAAAAACTACGGTAGAGCAGTATATGAATGTCTTCGTGGTGGATTAGATTTTACAAAAGATGATGAAAACGTAAACTCTCAACCATTTATGCGTTGGAGAGATAGATTCCTTTTCGTAGCTGAAGCTATTTTTAAATCTCAAGCTGAAACTGGAGAAATCAAAGGGCACTATCTAAATGCAACAGCAGGTACTTGTGAAGAAATGCTAAAACGAGCTGCTTATGCTAGAGAATTAGGTGTTCCAATTATTATGCATGACTACCTAACTGGTGGTTTTACAGCAAACACAAGTTTATCTTTTTATTGTCGTGACAATGGCTTGTTATTACACATTCACAGAGCAATGCATGCTGTTATCGATAGACAAAAAAATCATGGAATTCATTTCCGTGTTTTAGCTAAAGCTTTGCGTATGTCTGGTGGTGACCATATTCACTCTGGAACTGTTGTTGGAAAATTAGAAGGTGAAAGAGAAGTAACATTAGGATTTGTAGATTTATTACGCGATGATTATATTGAAAAAGATCGTAGCAGAGGAATCTATTTTACACAAGATTGGGTTTCTATGCCTGGTGTATTGCCTGTTGCTTCTGGTGGTATCCACGTATGGCACATGCCAGCTTTGACTGAAATCTTCGGAGATGATTCAGTATTACAATTTGGTGGTGGTACACTAGGTCACCCTTGGGGAAATGCTCCTGGTGCTGCTGCTAACCGTGTTGCTTTAGAAGCTTGTGTACAAGCACGTAATGAAGGACGTGACTTAGCTCGCCATGGAAACGATGTACTTCGTGAAGCTTGCAAATGGAGTCCTGAATTGGCTGCTGCTTGTGAAGTATGGAAAGAAATTAAATTTGAATTTGAAACAATTGATACTCTGTAATTTTGATTCGTTTCTTCTTACAAAATTTCTTATTTACTTCTAAGAGGAGTTTAAAAAAGAATTAAAAAAGAATGTTATAAACAATTACCGCTTTCGAATAAAACGGTAGTTGTTTATAACATTCTTTTTTAATTCTTTTTAACGAAAATAAAAAATTTATAAAAATAACCACGAAATTTTATTACATATTGATAAATAAATTTTACTAATTGATCTTGACAAAAAATTTTATATAAAAATACATATTTAAAAATATTTTTTTTTTTTTTTGAGCTTGTAGCTCAGTGGATTAGAGCTTATGGTTCCGAACCATAGGGCCAAGGGTTCGAATCCCTTCCTGCTCAAATAAAGTATATATATATACTTTTTATTTACTTAAAAAATCAGTTTTTTATTTTTAATTACTTTTTATTCTTGTAAAATTCTCAAATTCTAATATTATCATATTGATAATTCTAAAATTATTTCTTTTGTTCTTTTTTATGCTATAAATTTTTTTATAAAAATTCGAGAATTAATTAATATATCTGCAAAAAAATACAAAATTAATCTTGACTAAAATGATTAATTAATTTTAATGCAATATTTACACTTTTATTTTTTTAAAACAGAGAGGAAATTATGTCTTTGGTTGATTGGTTTGAAGAAAAACGCAGGTTAAAATTACTTACAACACCTAAGCCGAAATATCCTGAATCAGATCCGAGCGAAGGTCTTTGGACACAATGTGATAATTGTGAAAGTATGTTGTATGTAAGGTTTTTAAAGCAGAATCAAAGAATTTGCGAAGAATGTGGGTACCACTTAGAAATGAATAGTACCGAGAGAATTGATTTACTGATTGATCCTGGTACTTGGCATCCAATTGATGAAGATATTATACCTTATGATGTTTTAGAATTTGTTGATCAAAAAGGTTACCAAGATCGTATAGAAGAAAACCAAACGCGGACAGGTTTAACAGATGCAGTTCAGACAGGAATTGGTAAACTTAATGGTATCACCATTGCTCTTGGTGTAATGGATTTTCAGTTTATGGGTGGAAGTATGGGATCCGTTGTAGGAGAAAAACTAGCACGTTTAATCGAGTATGCTACAGACAATTCTTTACCTTTAATAATTGTATGTGCGTCAGGAGGGGCTCGTATGCAAGAGGGCACTTTAAGTTTAATGCAGATGGCTAAAATAGCTTCCGTTTTGCAAATTCATCAAGTACAAAAAAAACTTTTATACATATCTATTTTGACTTATCCTACTACAGGTGGTGTTACTGCTAGTTTTGGAATGTTGGGAGATATTATTATAGCAGAACCAAATGCTTATATTGCGTTTGCAGGGAAGAGAGTTATCGAACAAACATTAAAACAAGAAGTACCTGATGGATTTCAGGTCGCAGAATCTCTTTTTGATCATGGCTTATTAGATTTAATAGTTCCTAGATCTATCTTAAAAGGTGTACTTGGAGAACTTTTTGAATTATATAAAGCTGCCCCTTGTAAACAGCTAGTTGTATAAAAGCGTTGATTTCTATTTTGTTTTTTCAATCTCTTGGCCTTTAGTTTTTACTATGCTAAAATTTTGAAATGGGATATCTAATTAAAAATAGAAAAATTTTCTATGTTTTTTTTTATTAAAAAAAACATCAAAAATTTTAAAAATATTAAATTTTACAAAACTTGTAATTTAATTATTACAATCTACAAAAAATCACTTTTTTATACTAGATTTAAATAAAATTTAAAGTCAATTGTTTTAAGTTTAAGAATTACATTTATGGCTGCATCTTTTTTACCTTCAATCTTAGTACCTTTAGTAGGGTTAGTTTTTCCTGCAATTGCAATTGCTTCATTGTTTATTTATATTGAACAAGATGAAATTATTTAAGTAAGTAATTTCTTCAAATTTATAGAAATTTGCTCGTTAATATTAACGAGCAAATTTTACTAAAACTCTTTTTTTTTTGAAAAAAAAAAACAAATAAAAAATTAAGTTATGAATATAAAGTCCGAATTTTTTCGTGTTGATTTTATTATTGGGGCTCGTCGTTTAAGCAATTATTTTTGGGCTACTGTAGTTTTTTTAGGATCTTTAGGATTTTTTATTGTTGGAGTTTCAAGTTATTTACAAAAAAATATTGTATTTTTTTTGTCAGCATCAGATATTCTCTTTACTCCGCAAGGTATAGTAATGTGTTTCTATGGAATTGCTGGTTTATTTTTAAGTTTTTATTTATGGTTTACTATATTTTTAGATATTGGAAGTGGATATAATGAGTTTGATAAAAAAAAAGGAATCATTAGTATTTTTCGATGGGGATATCCAGGTCAAAACAGACGTATAAAATTATCATTTCCTATTAAGGATGTTCAAGCGATTAAATTAGAAGTGAAAGAAGTACTACCAGCACGTAGAATGATTTATATAAAAATTAAAGGCCAACAAGATATCCCATTAAATAGAATTGCAGAAAACATTACTTTACGAGAAATGGAAGATAAAGCTGCAGATTTAGCAAGATTTTTGAAAGTCTCCATAGAAGGTTTATAAATCTAAGTTTGTTTTTTATTGAAAAACTTTTCGTTATTTATCTTTTCTTTTTTATCAAATGGATTTAAAAAATCTTAATTTTAAATAACCAAAAAAACTGTTATGAAATTAATTATTTATCAAATAATTAAATTTTTATTAATTACTTACTATGATTGTTTACATAAAGCGTACAACGAAAGTAAAAAAATTCAAAAAATTCAGAATGAATATATTTCATATACACAACTTCTAACTTCTGCACAACATTCATCACAAACTGTAATTTTATATATTGATTCTGAAATTAATAAATGTTTATTTTTTATTAATTTGAATTTATTTAAATATAAAATAATAAAATTAGTAATTAATTTTATTGGAGAAGATAAAATTTCTAATTTTTTATCTAATCACGTCGATATTAAAAATGAATATGTAAACTTGTCTATAGAAAAAATATTCTCATCTAATTCTGATTTTCGAAAATCACAGAGCGAAAGTAATTCTAAAAATTTGGTTTTAAAAAAAAACTTAGATACTAATAAAAATTTTCATTTTGATTTTTTGAAATACAAAATCAAATATGAAAGACAATTAGCTTGGGTTGAGGCCGTTTTAGAGGATTTAAAGATATGGAAAGATTTTTATTTATATAATTTTGATTTTTTTAATAAAAAAATCAATAACACGCGAAGATTCTTTTTTTTTAACAAGCCTTCATCGTATACTTTATCTTTATCCTATGAATCAATAGGTCTTATTCCAAGATCTATAACCCGTACTTTATCAAAATTTCAAACAGAATTACTAGGTAATTCTTATTCTTATATTATTCAAGAATTTCGTTTAGCAAAATATCATACTTGGGTTTCTTTACAATATGTAGCATCTTTAATTTTTTTACCCTGGTTAATTACAAAACTTTGCCAAAATTTATTTTTACAGTCATGGATTGAAAACTGGTGGAATACAAGTCAATCTCAAATTTTTATTAATTTATCTCAACAAACAAAAGCTTTGCAAAGACTTCAACAATTAGAAGAATTACTGTGGTTAGATATGGCAATGTCCGAACGAATTGAAGGACAACCTCAAGATTTAGGTGCATTAATTCATCAACGTACAATTCAATTAGCGGAATATTATAATCAAGATAGTATTAACATTATTTTACATTTGTTTACAGATTTTATAGCCATATTTACTTTAATCGTACTTTTAATTTTAGGAAAAAAACGCTTAGCTATATTAAATTCGTGGGTTCAAGAAGTTTTTTATAGTTTAACAGATACTATGAAAGCTTTTTTGATATTATTATTTACAGATTTATGTATAGGTTTTCATTCACCTCATGGATGGGAAATAGCTATAGATGGCTTACTTGAACATTTAGGTTTCGCGCATAATAAATATATTGTTTCTTGTTTAGTCTCTACGTTTCCTGTAATTTTAGATACAGTTTTAAAATATTGGATTTTTCGTCATTTAAATCGCATCTCTCCCTCTATTGTTGTAACCTATCATACGATGAATGAATAATTTTTTTAATTTGTTAACTTTTATTTTTTTAGAAAAAATTAAGTCTTTTGCTTTTTATTCTTTAGAGTTATTATAATTACAGAAGTATCGATAAACTTCTATTTTTTATTATCCATAAAAATAAAATTCAAAAATTCTAAATAGTTATGCAAAATAGAAATTTTTTCGAATATCCAAAAAATTGGATAATTTTGTTGATTCCTATATTTACTACGTTTAATTTGCTATTTACTAGTGATTGTTATGCATTTCCAATATATGCACAACAAAATTATGAAAATCCTAGAGAAGCTACTGGACGTATAGTATGTGCGAACTGTCATTTAGCGAAAGGACCTGTAGATATTGAAGTTCCAAAAACAGTGTTTCCAGATACCGTTTTCGAAGCAGTTGTTAAAATACCATACGATACTCAAATTAAACAAGTTTTAGCTAATGGTAAAAAAGGTGGACTTAATGTAGGAGCGGTTTTAATTTTACCAGAAGGTTTTCAATTAGCTCCTTCTGATAGAATTCCTGCAGAAATAAAAGAAAAAATTGGCAATTTAGCTTTTCAACCTTATAGTGAAGATAAGAAAAATCTTTTAGTAATTGGTCCTATTCCAGGTAAAACATATCAAGAAATAATTTTTCCAATACTTTCTCCCGACCCTAATGTTAATAAAGAGTCTAATTTTCTAAAATATCCAATTTACGTTGGTGGTAATCGAGGTAGAGGACAAGTTTATCCTGATGGTAGTAAAAGTAATAACAATGTTTTTAATTCACCTGCAACTGGTAAAATTACAAAAATTGTTGATAACAAAAAAGCTGGTTTTGAATTAAGCATAACAACAGTTGACGGATCTTCTATTGTAGAAATCATTCCTCCAGGTGCTACATTTCTAGTTTCTGAAGGAGATTCAGTAAAAATAGATCAGCCATTAACAACTAATCCTAACGTTGGAGGTTTTGGACAAGCTGATGGTGAGATTGTTTTACAAGATCCTGCAAGATTACAAGGTTTGCTGGTATTCTTATTTTTAGTAGTTTTAGCACAAGTATTTTTAGTTCTTAAAAAGAAACAGTATGAAAAAGTACAATTAGCTGAAATGAATTTTTAATATTATTCTAAATTGAATAATATTCAAGCATTTGATTAATTGGGAATTTTTATTTTGTTTTTGATTAATGAAGCTTAATTTTTCTTTTGCAAAATTTTATCTTGCAATAGTTGTTTTTTTTAAAATAGAAAAATTAGAATATATTTCATTTTATCCCTTATTAACAGAGTTATCTGAACAAAAGGGTTATAATAAATTAGCTTGTGTTTATAAATTTTATTCAAAAAAATCTATTTTAGTTATATATCAATTTATTTATTCTGATAAATTTTTAAATTCTTATTATAAAAAATTTTATTTGAATAAATCAAAAGTTGCTATAAAATTTCAAAAATTTTTCTCTTTTTTTCATAATTTAAGTTTAAATTTATCAAAATCTTCTAATTGGAAATTTTTTAATAAAAAAATATTTAAAAAAATTCCTGTTGAATCCTTTTTATTATATTTTACCTTAGATCTATTTTCTAAACTTTATTTTTTTTATGTTGTTGATTCTTCGATTTCGAATATAGAAGTGAAAATTCATTTACAACGTAAACTGAATTGTTTTAATTCCTATACCCAAACACTAATTTTAGCAATTTTAGTAAAACATTGGAAAGCAAAAGTATGGTATCCATGGATTGCTAAATTAGCATATAATTTACAAAAAAAAAAGTTATCAAAAACTATAATTTATATGTCGTTGTTGGAAAATCAAGCTAAAAATTTATTAGAAATTGAATTAAATAGTATTTTATACTCTCAAAATTTAAATAAATAAAATAGAATTTTAGTGTCAAAAAATTTAATATTAATAAATATAAAAGTTTATATCGAGACCCTATCAAATAAGGTCTCGATATAAACTTTTATAAAGATGATCCTAAACCAACATAAGATCCATAGAAAAAGATAGCTAGTAAACCAATCACTAATGTTCCGGCAAGAGTACCTATTATCCAAAGTGGTATTCTTCCAGTAGTTCCAACGTTGGACATTTTTTATTTTTAAAAAAGATTTATTTTTTTATAAATTCTAATTCCAGATAGATCGAGTCAAAAAATTGTAAGTTATTATAAATTAATAACAAAAAGAATCTAATTTTTTAATTGAAAAAATAATTAGAAAACAATACAGCAAGTACAAAAATAAGTAACAAGCCCCAAAAAAGACTTGTACGATTTAATTCTACACTTTGTTTATTTGGATTTGGTGTTGTCATAGTTATGCTCTTGGGAAAAACCTTAGCGTTGAATAAACTGCATAGCAGAGATAGAGCCCAAGAAAAATACCGTAGGAACGGCAAGGCCGTGTATAGCAAGCCATCTTACTGTAAAAATTGGATAAGTTCTATCAATAGTCATTTAAGTCTCCTATAAAGATTTTGTAATCTCATTTAACTGTTCTAACGAATTGAAGCGTCCAGTAATTAAAGGTACTTCTTGACGATCTGCAGTAAAATATTCATTTGGCCTTGGTGTTCCGAACACGTCGTAAGCTAAGCCGGTACTTACAAACAACCAACCTGCTATAAACAAGGATGGGATTGTAATGCTATGAATTACCCAATAACGGATGCTGGTAATAATATCAGCAAAAGGGCGCTCTCCCGTATTCCCAGACATGGTTAGCTCCGTATATTTTTATTGAAAGGTTAGTAAATAATCTTTAACTTAGAAATAAGTTATTATTACGAACCTTATTATAATGCCATCTGTATACCAAAGGTATTTAAAAGACGTACAATTATAGTATACCTATTTAACTAACCAGCCAGCAAGAGAATTTTTTTTGAATTACTAAAAAATTGAAATTTTTTCACTTTTACTATTAAAATTATCTTGATCTTATTTTTATTCTAATAAAAAAAAAAAATTATTTCACTTAATATGAATATATTTCGTGACAAAAAAACCCATATAAATATTGCTACAATTGGACATTTTAATCATGGTAAAACAACTTTAAGCGCAGCGATAGCTATGACATTGGCTAATAAAAAATATAGATTAGATAAAAAGTCAATTAAAGTTACTCTTGAAGAGAAAAATCAAGGAATAGGTATTTATACACATCATTTCCAATATGAAACAACACTGCGCCATTATTCACATACAGATTGTCCAGGTCATACTGATTATATAAATAATATGATTGCGGGTATATCGCAAGTCGATAGTACTATTTTAGTTGTATCTGCTGTAGATGGTTCTATGTCTCAAACAAAAGAACATCTCTTAATTGCTAAATTATTAGGAATATCTAGTTTTATTGTATTTATAAATAAAGAAGATCAATTAGATGATGATAAATTTGTTTATTTAGTACAAAAAGAAATTTCTCAATTTTTAATGTCTCATGGTTTTCAAACGAATAAAATTCCCATAGTGTCAGGTTCTGCTTTATTAGCACTTGAAACCCTGATTCAACAACCTAATGTATTGAGAGGAGAAAATTATTGGGTAGACAAAATTTATACATTAATTGAATTACTTGATTCATATATACCTAAACCTAAAAGAAAAAAAGACAAACATTTTTTAATGTGGATAGATTCGGTAAAATTCCTACCTAATATAGGTCCTATAGCGATGGGTAGAATCGAACAAGGTACAATAAAAGTTGGTGAATTTATTGATATAGTCGGCTTCAGAGAAACGAGAACGGCTAAAATAATTAGTTTGGAATTTTTTAATCAATCGTGTATGCAAGTTCTAGCGGGTGATGATATAGGTGTTTCAATTGAAGGTACAAAAAATCATAATGATATAAAAAAAGGAATGATTATTTCAACACCGGGTACAATAAAATCATGGCTAGAATTTGAGGCCCAGGTTTATATTCTAAAACGTGAAGAAGGAGGACGTACTAGTCCTTTTTTTAAAGGTTATTGCCCTCAATTTTTTTTTAAAACTACTTGTGTAACAGGTAGAATTGAAGCTATTGAATATACTACAGGTAGTAAAACTTGGATGATTATGCCTGGTGATAAACTAAAAATACAAGTAAATTTGGTCTATCCAATAGGAATCAAAAAAAGAATGAGATTTTTAATTAGAGAAGGAGGTGTTTTAGTTGGGGTAGGTATTATTAGTAATTTAATAAAGTAAAGTACTTAAGAAAAAAGAACCTCAAATTATTAATAGTTAAGGCGGGTAGCGAGAATCGAACTCGCATCTTCTCCTTGGCAAGGAGGAATTTTACCACTAAACCATACCCGCTTTTTTAGTATACATAAAAGAATATATCTGCAATTTAATCTACAGTCAAATTTTTGAAAAATTCTTGATATTTTTTCCAACGGTTCAAACAAAGAAACGAAAAGGTTTTTTTTTTTATTATGGGCATAAGGACAGGATAAAAATTCCTGTCCTTTTATTACTATTATTACTAAACTATGATATAAATGAATTTAAAACCCCTACTAAAAAAACTAAAGCAATCCATAAAGAAGCACCTGAAAAAACAGCATTTTTGCTTGTAGACCAGCCATCAGGAGATGCTAAAACAACAGGTACACCTACCACTAATAAAAATGAAATAGCAACTAAAGCAAAAACAGATAATTGAAAGGCAAGGATCATGATTCTTTTATCTCCAAGCTCTTAATGAATATAGAATTAAGTCTAGATTCAAAATAGACTTTTTTATACTGACTAACCCAACTTTATATTCACTTGAAAAATATAGGAAATTTTTCTAAATGGTGGAAAAATTTCTTTTTTTTTAGTACAATTTCATAAGGAGAGATGGTCGAGTGGTTGATGGCTCCGGTCTTGAAAACCGGCGTAGTTTCTAAGACTACCGAGGGTTCGAATCCCTCTCTCTCCTAAAAAGAAAAAAGAATAATGATTGATTTAAAATCAATCATTATTCTTTGGAATTAAGAAATTAGTCTAAAGGACTCATGAAAAGTACAGGTTCAGTTTCTCTTTCAATTCCTTTTTCAAAACCAGCTGCTGCAGCACGAGCTCTTCCAGCATGCCACAAGTGAGCAACGAAGAAAAAGAATCCAAGAACAAAATGAGAAGTTGATAACCAACTACGAGGAGAAACGTAGTTAACAGCATTAATTTCAGTAGCTACACCACCAACAGAATTTAAAGATCCAAGTGGAGCGTGAGTCATGTATTCAGCTGAACGTCTTTCTTGCCAAGGCTGAATATCTTTTTTTAGCTTGCTTAAGTCTAAGCCATTTGGTCCTCGTAATGGTTCTAACCATGGAGCACGAAGATCCCAGAAACGCATAGTTTCGCCACCAAAAATAATTTCACCTGTTGGAGATCTCATTAAATACTTACCAAGACCTGTAGGACCTTGTGCAGAACCAATATTTGCTCCTAAGCGTTGATCTCTTACTAGGAATGTAAAAGCTTGCGCTTGAGAAGCTTCTGGTCCTGTTGGCCCATAAAATTCACTTGGATAAGCTGTATTATTGAACCATACAAAGCAACATGCAATAAAGCCCATAGCAGAAATAGCGCCTAAACTATAAGACAAATATGCTTCACCAGACCAAACAAAAGCTCTTCGAGCCCAAGCAAATGGTTTAGTTACTATGTGCCAAATACCGCCAAAAATACAAATAAAACCTATCCAAATATGACCGCCGATAATATCTTCCATATTATCAACACTTGTAATCCAACCTTCTCCACCAAAAGGTGATTTTAGAAGATAACCAAAGATAATACTTGGATCATAAGTAGGATTAGTTATTACTCGAACATCCCCTCCACCAGGAGCCCAAGTATCGTAAACACCTCCAAACCATACAGCTTTAGCTACTAATAATAATGCACCAAAGCCTAGAAGAACTAAATGAATACCTAAAATAGTAGTCATTTTATTTTTATCTTTCCAAACATAACCAAAGAAAGGAAAAGATTCTTCTAAGGTTTCAGGTCCTATAATTGCATGATAAACTCCGCCGAAACCTAAAACAGCTGAAGAAATTACATGAAGAACACCTGAAACAAAATATGGAAATGTATCAATAACTTCGCCACCAGGACCTACTCCCCAACCTAAGCTAGCTAAGTGCGGAAGTAAGATAAGACCTTGTTCGTACATTGGTTTTTCAGGTACAAAGTGAGCTACTTCAAAAAGATTCATAGCTCCGGCCCAAAAAACAATCAAACCAGCGTGAGCAACATGCGCACCAAGCAACTTGCCTGATAAGTTAATAAGTCGAGCATTACCTGCCCACCACGCAAAACCTGTAGTTTCTTGATCGCGGCCACCTACAGACAAAGTTCCATTAAAGAGCGTTTCCACGGGGTAGTACCTCCTCGGGGAATACAAGGTTTTCATGAGGCTGATCTTGAGCTGCCATCCAAGCACGAATACCTTCATTTAAAAGAATATTTTTAGTATAAAAGGTTTCGAATTCTGGATCTTCTGCAGCACGGATTTCTTGAGAAACGAAGTCATAAGCTCTTAAATTAACAGCTAATCCAACAACTCCAACAGCACTCATCCAAAGTCCGGTAACTGGAACAAATAGCATGAAGAAATGTAACCATCTTTTATTAGAAAAAGCTACACCAAAAATTTGTGACCAAAATCTATTTGCAGTTACAAATGAGTAGGTTTCTTCAGCTTGAGTAGGGTTGAAAGCACGGAAAGTGTTTGCACCATCACCGTCTTCAAAAATAGTATTTTCTACAGTAGCTCCATGGATTGCGCATAATAAAGCTGCTCCTAAAACACCAGCAACACCCATCATGTGGAAAGGATTTAATGTCCAGTTATGGAAACCTTGGAAAAACAGAATAAATCTGAAAATTCCAGCTACTCCAAAACTAGGTGCAAAAAACCATCCAGATTGGCCTAATGGATAAATTAAGAAAACAGATACAAACACTGCAATAGGACCAGTGAAAGCAATTGCATTGTATGGGCGTAATTGTACAGAACGTGCAATTTCAAATTGACGTAACATGAATCCAATTAATCCAAAAGCACCGTGGAATGCTACAAATGTCCATAAACCACCTAATTGACACCAACGAGTGAAATCTCCTTGTGCTTCTGGACCCCATAGAAGCAATAAAGAGTGAGCTAAACTGTTAGCTGGTGTAGAAACTGCAGCAGTTAAGAAATTGCAACCTTCTAAGTATGAACTAGCAAGGCCATGAGTGTACCATGATGTTACAAAAGTTGTACCAGTCAACCATCCACCTAATGCAAAATAAGCACAAGGGAATAAAAGTAAACCAGACCAACCTACAAAAACAAAACGGTCTCTTCTTAACCAGTCGTCCATACTATCGAACAGACCCTTTGGTTCCTTTGAGGATTTTCCAATGGCTATAGTCATAGTTTTTCTCCCATCTAATAATCTACACTATACTGAAGCACCTATTAAAAAAATTGTTATTCTTTTTTAATAATTTTTGAAAAAAAAAAATAACAATATTGCCGATTTGCTATTTTGTTTTCAATAAGTTAGCTTATCTTTTCTTCTATTTTTTATGTTTAGAAAAATTTGTTGAATCTATTAAAAAAATTAATATGAATAAAAAAATTTAACATAAAACTTGAAACAAAATCTTTATAAAAATCTATTTAGAAATGTTAAATAATATTTTAACAAAAAAAGTAACTTGATACAAATGTCAAATATTTTTTGATTTTTAGAAAATTAATTAATACTAAAAAAGATATTGATAACATATTTTATATTATATAACTATTTTCTTTTCTTAAACTTTACTAAAAAAAAACTATAAGTTTAATTTTTTTTTATAGGAATAAAAATTAAGCCTCTTATCGGGCTTGAACCGATGACTTACGCCTTACCATGGCGTTACTCTACCACTGAGTTAAAAAGGCTCTGTACTATAATAGAAATATATTCAAATAATTAGAATGTTTATTTTTAATTGATGATTAATCATCCAGTTTTTTATTTCTAATAAAATTTTTTAAATAGAAATTTAATCTTATTTTAGACTAGCAATTAACTCTTAATACTTATCAAAAATTTGATTTTTAATGATTAAAAAAAAGCATTGTAAACGCGATTTTTTATACTAATAATTTTTGCTTATGCTATACAATAAATTACACTAATTAAAAATGAACAAATTGTTTAATTAACTAATTGAAAAGCTGTTGAAATAGTGTTTCTAAAATATTTTTTGATCAAAAAATTAGCGTTGATAAAAAGAAATCTATTAGTCATCAAAATGAATATATTTAAATGCATTCAAAGTCTAAATAAAAAAGAAGAAAAGATATTCAACCTTTAATTTTTATTAAAAAGTATTAAAGTCGAATATTTTTAATAACAAAAAAAACTCGTTCCTACCTATTAATATCATGAAACAAAAAATATTTCAATATATTAAAGAAATTTTTGTAATTACCAATTAAATAGTCATAAACATTTTGTTAAAAACAATAAAATAGTCAGTCTTTCTTGAAATTTATTTCAAAAAAGACTGAATTACAGAATTTAATCAAATTTTCAAATTGTAATTGATTAGTTTTTGGATTGATACTTTCTATTTTCAAACATATTATTTGAATATTTTCAAAAAATTCATAGAAATGTGGATTACAGTTTTTTAAATTATGAAAAAAAAAATACAAAAACTTAAATAATAATTAATTAAAACCTTTTTATTTCTTATTTGTTTTCTTATGAGTTTTTTTAATTAATTTAGGCTTATCTGGAAGTATATAAGTTTGTATTTTAAAGAATCTATTGTTTTCTTGATTTCTTAAAAATATTAATATAGTCAAGGGAGTGTTTCTAAGGTTTCCACTTGTAAATAAAACGAAAAATTACCGTTAAGTGGCGTCAAAAACTCCATAATACTTTTGTGATGTTTCATACAATTTCTAACACACCTCTAACTTGAATTTTTAGTTTTTATAACAGCTATCCATTCAAGCCGGCTTTGAGCATCTGCTGAAATTGAAAGTAGAACTTAATCAAATCAAAAATCAAAACAGACGACCAAGAAAAAAATTTCTTTTGGAAACATTTATATATTTACATTCTTATCGAATGATAGCTTCAACTCTAAATTGGACTCATTTTACCATTTAAAAATAGTTGTATAAGTGGCTTATGTTTACACGAATAGTTTCGTGTTTCAAAACGCTACCCTTACAAAGTTTGAATATTAATTTTTATAAGTTTTTAGAGTAAATTTATAAAGTTTTATTCTTTCTTTGTTCATTAAAACTCTGTTATTAGTCTTGTATTATATTTTCGTCAAATAGCAGAGATCCAATAGAATAATTTTTTTACTAGTAGTAATCATATTTTTATCTATATTCTACTGGGGGAAAAATTGAAAGGAGGTGTCAAAATAAAAAAAAAAAGCACTCAAATTTGAGTGCTTTTTTTTTAGGCTCTATCTAAATAAATAGATAAAAAATTAACCGTTAACAGAAGGAGCTTCTACAGAAGCTAAATCTAGAGGGAAGTTGTGAGCATTACGTTCATGCATAACTTCCATACCTAAGTTAGCACGGTTGATGATATCAGCCCAAGTGTTGATTACACGACCTTGGCTATCAACAACTGATTGGTTGAAGTTGAAACCATTTAGGTTGAAAGCCATAGTGCTAATACCTAAAGCAGTGAACCAAATACCTACAACAGGCCAAGCAGCTAAGAAGAAGTGTAAAGAACGAGAGTTGTTGAAACTAGCGTATTGGAAGATTAAACGACCAAAGTAGCCGTGTGCAGCAACAATGTTGTAAGTTTCTTCTTCTTGACCGAACTTGTAACCAGCGTTAGCTGATTCGTTTTCAGTAGTTTCACGGATTAAGCTAGAAGTTACCAAAGAACCATGCATAGCGCTAAATAGAGAGCCGCCGAAAACACCAGCAACACCCAACATGTGGAATGGGTGCATAAGGATGTTGTGCTCAGCTTGGAATACGATCATGAAGTTGAAAGTACCAGAGATACCTAATGGCATACCGTCAGAGAAGCTTCCTTGTCCAATTGGGTAGATCAAGAAAACTGCAGTAGCTGCTGCAACAGGAGCTGAGTAAGCTACAGCGATCCAAGGACGCATACCTAAACGGTAGCTAAGTTCCCACTCACGACCCATGTAGCAACAAATGCCAAGGAAGAAGTGAAGAACGATTAATTCGTAAGGACCACCGTTGTATAACCATTCGTCAACAGAAGCAGCTTCCCAGATAGGGTAGAAGTGTAAACCGATAGCAGCTGAAGTAGGAACAATTGCACCAGAGATGATATTGTTACCATAAAGAAGCGAACCAGAAACAGGCTCACGGATACCGTCAATGTCTACAGGAGGAGCAGCAATGAAAGCGATGATGAATACAGAAGTTGCAGTTAATAAAGTAGGAATCATTACAACACCGAACCAGCCGATGTATAAACGGTTCTCAGTGCTAGTAACCCAGTCACAAAAACGACCCCATAAGCTTGCGCTTTCGCGTCTTTCTAAAGTAGCAGTCATGGTATATATTGGTTTATAAAGTTATAATAATTTACCCAAACTATAAAATTAGCTTGTTAATATTTAGTATTGCACAAACGTATAACTAATGTCAACCTAATTTTTCTCCAAAGAAAAATTACAGGTTAATAGAAAAAAATAAAGTCACTTCATCAGCATGAACGTATTTTTTTTATTTGAAGTTTCTTTTTATTTATCAAAAATTAAAAATATTATATCCAAAGTTTTGTATTAGTTAAATTTTAAATAAAAGTGAATTTGTTTTTATTTTTAAATAACCTCCTACAAATACTTTTTAATCTTGAGACTAATTTTTGACAATAGCAAAAGTCTAATTTCTTTTTAATTTTTTTATTTAGTATGGTTAGATTTGACTAAAATAAATAAACAAGTGACTTTTTATATTCAATTCAATTAGACGCTTAAATGAAAATTATTTTTATAGCACTAAAAAAAACGAAAAAAAGTATTATAAATCTTAATAATACTTTTTTTCGTTTTTTTTTTAGTAATTTTTACTCTTTATAAACAAAGTAAAGTTAGTAGACATTTTTTGTTTAGTGAATATTTTTTTATTTTATGCTTGACGTGAATAATATTCAACAACTAGTAATTCATTAATTTTTAAACCAACTGATTGTCGACTAACTATTTGTTTAACAGTAGCTGAATTTTCAGTTGATCGTAACATCAAATGACTTGGTAATTTTGTTTTACGAGTTGTTCCTAAATTTTGCTGTATAAGCGCTATCGTTTGTGTACGAGTATTAATCGTTATAGAATCTTGAGGTTTACAACGATAACTAGGAATATTTACAATACGACCATTAACAAGAATATGACCGTGATTTACTAATTGACGTGCAGCAGGTATTGTTGGAGCCATACCTAGTCTAAAAATTGTGTTATCAAGTCGCATTTCTAATAATTGTAAAAGAACTTGTCCTGTCGAACCTTTTGCTTTTCTCGCTATTCGAACATATTTTAATAATTGACGTTCATGTAATCCATAATGATAACGTAATTTTTGTTTTTCTTGTAAACGAATGCGATATTGGGAATCTTTTTTTTTTGACTTTGATTGTAACGAAAGAGATCTTAATTTCATGCTTTTTTTAGGTATTTTACGTGTTAAACCAGGTAATATACCTAACCGACGTATTATTTTAATTCTAGGTCCTCTATAGCGAGACATATTAACTCCTTAATTGATTTGAATTTTAATATACTTATTTTATTTTTTAGTTAATTTTTTTATTAGAAAAAAATTAGTAATTGTTAGTTCTAATTTATATTTAATAGAAATTTTATCTATATTTACAAATAATAACATAAAAATTAAAAAAAATTATAGTTCCATTCCAATAAGAAATTTTTTTCTTAATATGATAAATAGCCCGCTATCGGATTTGAACCGATGACCGTCGCATTACAAGTGCGTTGCTCTGGCCTCTGAGCTAAGCAGGCTTATCTATTCTTTTTTATATTCAATTTTAGCTCCAATCTATTACTAGCTCCAACCTATTATATAAAAAAATAGAGATTTATACAATAATAAAAACTAACAAAAAATTAGAATTTATTTAATAAAAAGAATGGTTTTACTAAAATATATAATTTTTGATTTAAAAATGGCATTTACCTACTAGACTTATTGAAAATTTTTCTTACAATATTGATTAGAAGTACTTAAAAAAAAATTATGGTACTTAGTTTTTTTAATAAGTTATTAAAGGAGGCATGGCGGAATCGGTATACGCTACGGACTTAAAAAATTGAGCCTTATTTTGGAAACAGAATAAGTGAAAGCTTTCAAATTCAGGGAAATCGTTTATGAGTTATGATAGACAATCCTGAGCCAATTATTAACATGTAAAGATTAATAAAGGTGCAGAGACTCGACGGAAGCTACCTATTTAATAAAATAAAAATATTTTATATGAATTTTTTTAAAAGAAAATTTTATTTTTAAGGTAAAGATAGAGTCCAATTTCAAAAACTTTTATTAGTTGCAATGTAAATTGCATTCAAATGAAAATCCGTTGGTCATTGACCTTGAGGGTTCAAGTCCCTCTGCCTCCATACCATTCAATTAGAAATTTTTTATTTGCTACTTTAAAAGTTTTTTTTAAGTTTCTAGCGATCTTTTGTGATAAAAATAAAAAATTTAAATTAAAAAATTCTCTTCTTTTATATATATTAAAAATATAATATTATTGGATCAATTGAGATGAAAGAATAGTTAGTTTTTATGTTTTTTTTTATTTCTAAGTAATAAATATTAAAAAAATAAAAAGTTGTTTTTATTTTGTTTGCTTTATTAAAACTTAAACCCTTTGTTTTTTATGCCTAGATCTCAACGAAATGATAATTTTATTGATAAAACGTTTACAGTAGTAGCAGATATTTTGTTGCGAGTAATACCAACAACTAGACGCGAAAAAGAAGCTTTTTCTTATTATAGAGATGGAATGTCTGCTCAATCGGAAGGAGAATATGCTGAAGCTTTACAAAATTATTATGAAGCCATGCGATTAGAAATTGATCCATATGATAGAAGTTATATACTTTATAACATAGGATTAATTCATACAAGTAATGGACAACACACAAAAGCTTTAGAATATTATTTACAAGCATTGGAAAGAAATCCTGCATTGCCCCAAGCATTTAATAATATGGCTGTGATCTGTCATTACGTATAACTTTAAAATAAAAAAAACTATATACAAACCTTGTATACGTTTAGAATAAAACGTTATTTATGAAAATATTTATTTATGATTATAAATGGATAAGAATTTTTCATAAAAAAAATAATAAATAAATTATTATTTATTTATATACTATGGACAATTTAAATAATAAACTTTTTATAGAAAGTCATTAAGATCAATTATTGAAATGAAAAATGAAACAATAATTTTTGAATAAAATATGTTGCTTTTTTGTAAGAAAATAAGTAATTTATTCTCATAATCAGTGGCTTAGAAATTCGTCCTACAGTTTATTATAAAATTAATAAAAATCTTTTTAATTTTATAAGTTTTTTTTATTAAAAAGTTTATAGTCAAACACAAACAAAATGTTGGGTTAACTGAAATTAAGAATTCTTTTTTTTATATTTAAAAAGATAATTAATAGAACTGATTCTTTTAAATAAGTTTAATTAGTTGTTGAGCCGTATGAGAAAAAATTCGCATGTACGGTTCTAAAAGAAAACAAATGAATAGTATTGTTTATCTTATTCGAGGCGAACAAGCCATACAGCAGGGAGATCCTGAAAATGCTGAAGCTTGGTTTGATCAAGCTGCAGATTATTGGAAACAAGGAATAGCATTAGCTCCAAGTAATTATATTGAAGCTCAAAATTGGCTTAAAATTACGGGTCGATTAAAAGCATAAAGGTTCTTTTATATATATATATATGTTTTTTAATATAACAGAAATAGAATAAGATTCTATTTCTGTTATTATTAAAAAACATATATATATATATATTGGTCCATCAAGCACCTAAAAAATGTGTCATAATTTATTAGAACACTTACAACAGTTAACTTCTGTATTATAGTTGCTCTAGTTTTGGACTTAAAAAGGGATAAAAATATTTATTTTCTTTATCTCTTATAGAAGTTTACTGATTACTGTTGTTAAGTATTTTCTTAGCCTCGTCTGAAAAGAGGAGAATTTCGATGACTATTCGTTCACCAGAGACAGAAGTCAAAATTGTGGTGGAGAAAGATCCAGTCAAAACCTCATTTGAGAAATGGGCTCAACCAGGTCATTTCTCTAGAACTCTTGCTAAGGGTCCTAGCACCACTACATGGATTTGGAATTTGCATGCAGATGCACATGATTTTGATAGTCACACAAGTGATTTAGAAGAAATCTCTCGTAAGGTTTTTAGTGCTCATTTTGGTCAAATTGCAGTTATTCTTATTTGGTTAAGTGGGATGTATTTTCACGGTGCCCGTTTTTCAAATTATGAAGCTTGGCTAAGTGATCCTACACACATTAAACCGAGTGCTCAAGTTGTATGGCCTATTGTAGGTCAGGAAATTTTAAATGGTGATGTAGGAGGAGGTTTCCAAGGAGTACAAATCACGTCAGGATTTTTCCAAATTTGGCGTGCTTCAGGTATTACTAGTGAGCTTCAGCTTTATTCTACTGCTATTGGTGGATTAGTACTAGCAACTTTAACATTAATAGGTGGTTGGTATCATTATCATAAAGCAGCTCCAACGTTAGCATGGTTTCAAGATGTTGAATCTATGTTAAATCACCATCTTGCAGGTTTAATTGGTTTAGGATCACTTAGTTGGGCTGGTCACCAAATACATGTATCTTTACCAATCAATCAATTATTAGATGCAGGAGTAGATCCTAAAGAAATTCCATTGCCACATGAATTTATATTAAATCGTGAGCTTTTAGCCCAGTTATATCCAAGTTTTAGTAAAGGTTTAACTCCTTTCTTTACTTTAAACTGGTCTGAGTATAGTGATTTTTTAACTTTTCGTGGTGGGTTAAATCCAGTAACAGGTGGTCTATGGTTAAGTGATACAGCGCATCACCATTTAGCTATTGCAGTACTTTTCATTATTGCAGGTCATCAGTATCGAACAAACTGGGGTATTGGTCATAGTTTACGTGAAATCCTAGAAGCTCACAAAGGTCCATTTACTGGTGAAGGTCATAAAGGTTTATACGAAATCTTAACTACATCTTGGCATGCTCAACTTGCGTTGAACTTGGCATTGTTTGGATCTCTTACAATAATTGTAGCACATCACATGTATGCAATGCCTCCGTATCCATATCTTGCTACTGATTATGGAACTCAACTATCTCTATTTACACACCATATGTGGATTGGGGGATTTTTAGTTACAGGGGCTGCTGCTCACGCTGCTATTTTCCTTGTCAGAGATTATGATCCAACAACTCAATATAATAATTTATTAGATCGTGTACTTCGTCATCGCGATGCAATAATCTCTCATTTAAATTGGGTTTGCATTTTCTTAGGTTTTCATAGTTTTGGTTTATATATCCATAACGATACAATGAGTGCTTTGGGTCGTCCACAGGATATGTTCTCAGATACTGCTATACAGTTACAACCTGTTTTTGCACAGTGGATTCAAAATACTCATACATTAGCACCTACATTAACAGCTCCAAACGCTGCTTCTAGTACAAGTATTACTTGGGGTGGTAATTTAGTTGCAGTAGGTGGTAAAGTTGCTTTATTACCAATTCCATTAGGTACAGCAGACTTTTTGGTACATCATATACATGCATTTACCATTCACGTTACTGTTTTAATTCTTTTAAAAGGTGTTTTATTTGCACGTAGTTCACGTTTAATACCAGATAAAGCGAATTTAGGCTTTAGATTTCCTTGCGATGGACCTGGAAGAGGCGGTACTTGCCAAGTATCTGCATGGGACCATGTGTTCTTAGGATTATTCTGGATGTATAATTCTATTTCAGTAGTCATTTTCCATTTTAGCTGGAAAATGCAATCAGATGTTTGGGGTACTGTTACTAGTAATGGAGTATCTAATATCACTGGAGGCAATTTCGCTCAAAGTGCTAATACAATCAATGGATGGCTTCGTGACTTTTTATGGGCACAAGCGTCTCAGGTTATTCAGTCATACGGATCTGCTTTATCAGCGTACGGACTAATCTTCCTTGGCGCACATTTCGTTTGGGCTTTTAGTCTTATGTTCTTATTTAGTGGACGTGGCTATTGGCAAGAATTAATAGAATCTATTGTTTGGGCTCATAATAAATTGAAAGTTGCTCCTGCTATTCAGCCTAGAGCCTTAAGTATTATACAAGGTCGTGCTGTAGGAGTTGCTCATTATCTTCTAGGGGGGATTGCTACAACATGGGCATTCTTCTTAGCGAGAATTATTTCAGTCGGATAATGGCTAGGAGGATTTGAAAAGCATTATGGCATCAAGATTTCCAAAATTTAGCCAGGGACTTTCACAAGACCCGACCACTCGTCGTATTTGGTTTGGTATTGCTACAGCACATGATTTCGAAAGTCATGATGGTATTACCGAAGAAAAGCTATATCAAAAAATATTTGCTTCTCACTTTGGTCAATTAGCAGTAATATTTTTATGGACTTCGGGAAATTTATTTCATGTTGCTTGGCAAGGCAATTTTGAAGCATGGTCTCAAGATCCATTACATGTGCGTCCTATAGCTCATGCTATTTGGGATCCACATTTTGGTCAACCTGCAGTAGAAGCTTTTACTCGTGGAGGAGCATCTGGGCCTGTTAATATATCTTATTCAGGTGTATATCAATGGTGGTATACACAAGGTATAAGAACTAACCTTGAACTTTATCAAGGAGCGCTATTTTTACTTGGACTAGCTGCTGTATCTTTAGCTGCTGGTTGGTTACATCTTCAACCAAAATGGCAACCAAAAATTTCATGGTTTAAAAATGCAGAATCCCGCTTAAACCACCATTTATCAGGATTATTTGGCGTTAGTTCATTAGCTTGGTCTGGTCATTTAGTTCATGTGGCTATACCTGAATCAAGAGGACAACACGTAGGTTGGGATAATTTATTAACAACTTTACCACATCCGGCAGGATTAGCACCATTTTTCTCTGGTCAGTGGAGTGTTTATTCACAAAATCCCGATTCTGCTAGTCATCTTTTTAGCACTAGTCAAGGTTCTGGAACAGCTATTTTAACTTTCCTTGGGGGTTTTCATCCACAAACACAAAGTTTATGGTTAACTGATATTGCTCATCACCATTTAGCTATTGCAGTACTTTTCATTATTGCAGGTCATCAGTATCGTACTAATTTCGGAATTGGTCATAGTATACGAGAAATTTTAGAATCTCATGTTCCTCCAGGTGGTGGACTTGGTCAAGGACATAAAGGTTTATATGATACTCTTAACAATTCTTTACATTTTCAATTAGGTCTTGCTTTAGCTTCATTAGGTGTTATTACTTCTCTAGTTGCTCAGCATATGTATTCTTTACCTTCATATGCCTTTATAGCTCAAGATTTTACTACTCAAGCTGCTCTTTATACTCATCACCAATATATAGCTGGTTTCATTATGAGTGGTGCTTTTGCTCATGGAGCTATCTTTTTTATTAGAGATTATAATCCCGAGCAAAACAAAGGAAATGTCTTAGCTAGAATGTTAGAACATAAAGAAGCTATCATCTCACATTTAAGTTGGGCTAGTTTGTTTTTAGGTTTTCATACGCTAGGTCTTTATGTTCATAATGATGTAGTGCAAGCTTTTGGAAACCCAGAAAAACAAATATTAATTGAACCTGTTTTTGCTCAATGGATTCAATCTTCTCATGGTAAAACTTTATACGGTTTTGATGTTTTCTTATCTTCTACCGCAAGCCCAGCTTTTTATGCTGGTCAAAGTCTTTGGTTACCTGGTTGGTTAGATTCAATTAATAGTAATACAAATTCATTATTCTTAACAATTGGTCCTGGTGATTTCTTAGTACACCATGCTATCGCTTTAGGTCTTCACACTACTACTTTAATTTTAGTAAAAGGAGCTTTAGACGCTAGAGGTTCTAAATTAATGCCAGATAAGAAAGAATTTGGATATAGCTTCCCTTGTGATGGTCCTGGTCGTGGCGGTACTTGCGATATTTCTGCTTGGGATGCTTTTTATTTAGCTATTTTTTGGATGTTAAATACTATTGGTTGGGTAACTTTTTATTGGCATTGGAAACATTTAGCTTTGTGGCAAGGTAATGCAGCTCAATTTAACGAATCATCCACATATTTAATGGGTTGGTTGAGAGATTATTTATGGTTAAACTCTTCTCAATTGATTAATGGTTATAATCCATTTGGTATGAATAGTTTATCAGTTTGGGCTTGGATGTTCTTATTTGGACATTTAATTTGGGCTACAGGTTTTATGTTCTTAATCTCTTGGAGAGGCTATTGGCAAGAGCTTATTGAAACTTTAGCTTGGGCTCATGAAAGAACTCCATTAGCTAATTTAGTTCGTTGGAAAGATAAGCCAGTTGCTTTATCTATTGTTCAGGCTAGATTAGTTGGTTTAGCTCATTTTTCTGTGGGTTATATTTTTACTTATGCTGCGTTTTTAATTGCATCAACATCAGGTAAATTTGGTTAATTCAAAGAATTTCAGGAAGAAAAAAAAATAACTAAAAAAAGAATGTTAATGAAATTTCATTAACATTCTTTTTTTAGTTATTTTTAATTTTGATAAAAAATAAATAAAGTAGTCTTCAATTTTTTATGACTTATGAGTTTTTAATCGTATGTAATTCGATATTATTAATTACTTTTGCGTTTTTTTAGAAATCAAAGAATCATTTTAAGTGAATCTCAAAATAAACAAGACCAAAAGTTAAATAAGAAAATTCCTTAATAAAAATAAAGATAAAAAAAATATTACCTACTTATGAAGAATTAAAAAATAGTTTAGCTTTTGTAAAACAAATTAGACCAGATTCTCAAATTGTTGCGCAATTTATTGTTACGGCTATTTAACATTTATCGATATTTTTGACTGATTTGCAGTTTTCTGATGATTATTATGGAATTATAACTCGAGTTACTTTTTACAAAAAGATTCGTAGAGTCAAAACAGAGCAAGGAAATTAATTCATCATATTTACAGAATATTTGTTTAGTTTTTTTTATACGGGGAGCAAATGTTAATGTAAATATTTTAAGTAAAGCGTTAAAAAATTCTAAACTGTTTTTGAATGAACATCCTAATTTCGTAAAAGATTTACAAATTAAAAAATTCGAGTTGTTATTTTTGAAAAAAACTATTTATACAATAATTTAATGTTTATATAATCGATCTAATAAATATTTATATTTTATAAACTTTAAATTTTTCAGAGTATTTTTCCTAACTTTAAATTTTGTTAGGAAAAATACTTTAATTTACAATCATTCTAACACTAACAAAGTTTACGTTCATAAAAACGTTAATAACAAAGCTTATTTTTTGATTGTAATTTTCCTATACTTAAATTTAACTTATAGATAGAAATTAAGTTTGTAAAAATACAGCTAATTCATTAATAAATTTTAACATTTAAAAATAGCAAATTAATATTTGTAAATTCCCTTATATTCTTATAAGATTGACGACAAATTTGTCGTTTTGAAAATTGATTCATATATTGAGTACTTTTATTTTTATTGTTAATAAACTTGTTAGAAAATGAATTTGAAAAAAGTAACCTTAATTAGACTAACTTCTAAAAAGTTCATTTTAAGATATAAAATTTTAAAGTTTAAATTTTTTATTCTAAAATTATCTAATTATTTATCCTCTACGTTTTAAAAAATTTTCTATTTACATATATTAAACATACATATACACTATTAGTACTATTAATAAAAAATGTAATTAAATTTAATCTAAAGCTTGGGGTTGTAGTTCAATTGGTTAGAGCACCGCTCTGTCACGGCGGAAGTTGCGGGTTCGAGCCCCGTCAACCTCGTTTAAATAAAACTAAAATAAATTATTATTTTTTAGTAAATTTTTGATTAATTTTTTCCATTGATATTAATTTTTTATTTACGCAATCCTCAATTAAACAATCCAATTCTTTATTATTTTTTTTGAAAAATTTTAATAAATAAAAATATAATTCTACTATACTTTGATGAATTTTTAAGTCTAAATCAAATTGTTTTTTTATAGATTTATTTAATTTAAAATTATTCATTAATTGTAAACGATTTAACCTATCTGGTTTTCTTTCAACAGACCAAGGTTGATGCAGATAAGTTGGTAAATCCCAATAAGTTCTATTAAGAAAGCTTCCTATTTTTAAATGTGTTCCAAAATAATCTTTACTATATTCCTTTTTTATAGAAGAATTATTAGTTAATGAAGAAACAAAGGAATCTGTATTATTTATTTCTGTTATATTTTTAAAACGTGAAAGTTTTAAATTTTTTCGAATTTTTCGACTAGGATAAGAAAAATCTTCTTCTTTTAATATTCCATAAATACTATAAAGTTTTTTTACTGTTGATCGATCTAAAAGATTTTTTCGGTTTATTTTAAAAATTAAATTATTTTTACCATCAGATAAATTTTGATATTCGTTTGAACTGATATTTTTATCTAAAAAATTATCATTTAATAAATCTTCATTAATATTATTTAAAAACTTATCAATTTCTGATTCGGTTTTATTTGTTATTTCTTTTAGTAAACTAAATAAAAGTCGTTTATAAGGCTCTGTAACTTTAAGTAAAAAATCTTCTGAAGATAAATCATTAGAGGAAAAACTAAAATTTGAATTCGACTCTAAGTTCGTATTTTTTGATTGAATATTATTTTTATATTTGCTATAAAAATGAAGCAAATAATTATTATTGTAAAAAATTCTATTTTTAAAAATATTTTTATTAAAAAAATAATAACCTTCAATGAATTTAGAACTATTATTTATTTTGTATGAAGACTGTCTGCTTAATTTTTTATTATGTGAAAAAAGTAAATTTTCAAAAATATAATCATTATTAAGTGATTTTTTTCTTTTATTATGTTTTAAATTTGTAGTAAATTGTCCGATCCATCCAAATTGTTCAAAATATTTTTGAAATAATAAATAAATAATTGTTAAATCATTTTCGATATCTTGATTCAGAGAAATTTTATTTTCTGTAGAATTTTTATTTACATTATAATAATCTTGAGCTGCGTAACCTGCTAAACAAACTAACGCATTACAAATAATTATTACTTCTTTTAAGACAGATTCTGCATAAGGTAATTCAAAATAAAATTTTGATAAAAAATAAAATTTCTTTTTCCACCAATCATATTGATTATTTATATAGAAAATTGATTTATATGGAATGATTAATTTACTTATTACTGTTTTTCCTATTTTGTATATTAATTTTTGATCAGATTTATTTGAAAAATTTTCTGTAGTATTAATATAAGCATAAATTTGTCTATAAAACGATAATTTTATATTGTTCTCTTCAATTACTTTTTTATTTTCTGTAATAGCTATTAATCCTATTTCATTATTTAATGAATTTAATTCTACATAGTTATAACCTACTGTTTGTCGAGATAGCTGTTCAAGTAATTTTTGATTTTTGAATTTTAAATTCTTGTTTTTCAAAAGTAAATCTAATTTTTTTTGTCGTTCCTCAAAAGTATATGTTCGTACGTTTACTAATCTACCAAATCTATCTGGTGAAAGTAGTAAAGGATCTATTTTTTTTACAAAATCACTTGATGCAAAGATTAATATTGATTTTTTCTTATGTTTAAATAAGTTATCTAATTCATTAATTAGTGAAACAAATAATTTTTTCTTTTTTAAACTTGTGGCTGATTGGGTTAAAGAAAGTGCTCCTTCATAGTGAAATTCATGTATGTTAGGAATCCAAACAATACATGGTGCAATTCTTTGAACGAGTTTTATTGTTAATTTTAGTTTTTGTAAGTATTCTTCGGATTCTGTATTTTGTTCTGATTGACTATTATTAGAATCCATTTTTGAATTCGAAGCTAAAATTTTAGCTGATATTTGTATTATAGGTAATTCTGCATTAGATGCTAATGTTTTAATTATTTCAGATTTTTCAGTTTCATTTTTTCCTAATAATAAAATTCCTTTTGAAAAATCTAAATTAGTTACATTACTTGTTTCATTATAAAAAGTATTGTTTTGAGTTATATGAAATAATGATGAAGATAATATTTTTTCATATAGATTAATTATAATAATTTTCTCATTAAAAATTTCTTTTGAATTCCATTTTGGAAAAATGGAATTTTTATAAATGTAACTTAATGAATTAAAAAAATTTTTGTTTTCAAGAATTTTTTGTTTTGTTTCGATTTTATAAAAATTTAATTGTTTATTTGTGATTAATGTATCTGATAAAAATAATGTTTCATTTTTTAATAAATCTGCATTAATCTCTTGGTCTATTAAATATTGAATTCTATATTTCTTTAATAAATTATAAAAAAATTTTTTACTTTTTTTTAACCAAATATTTTCAATATGTTTTGTTTCATCTAATGTTTTTTGGTATATTAAAAGGTCTAAAAAGTTATTCCATGAAGGATTTTTAAATAATTTTAAATTTTCTACTTTTTTCCATAAAAAAAACCATGAAAATCCACTTATAGTATAAAATTTATAATTTTTAAATACAAAAAAACTACCAATTATTACGTAAAAAATCAAATATTTATATGAATTATATTTATTTACTAGAATTAGATGATTTTTGAATTGTGGTCGAAAAACTTTTTCTTTATTAATGTTATTAATTTCCTGATTAATTCTTAGAATCGTTCTATTTACAAAAATGATTGGTATTTTTTTTGAAAAATTCTCATTTACATTATCTTTTTTTATTAAAAGCAAATTAACCAAATCATTAATGGATTCTTTATAATTTTTTGTTATTAGATTTGAGTAATTAGGTTTGTTTGAACTAATATTGTAAAAATTATTTTTTGATTCGTCTGAGATTAGTAAAATATTTTTAACTATTAAATTTTTTATTAAGTTCCACCAATTAGGAGTAAAAATCCATTGTTTATATTGATTCAAATTTTTAGATTGTTCTGCTACTAAAGTGAAAACTTTTGAATCATCGTTTGATTTTTTACTATCTAAATAGGTTTTTTCAATTTTTTTCAAACTTTGATTTTGGAGAAAATTTGAAGATAAAAGAATTTCATTTTCAAAGCGAAAATCAATTTCTTTTATGTTTTTTAAATATTTTTTTTCACTATCATTAGAAATTTTCAAAATTTCTAATAAATTGTTCTTATTTGAGTTAAACAAAAAATTGTAATTTTTAAATAAAACTACATTTTTATCTTTATCATTTTTATAATTAAAAGTTAATATTTTTTTATTTATATGAATTAATGGTTGATTAAAACTATTAAAATTTACGTCTTTAAATTTCCTAAAATATATAGGAAAATAATTAATTAAATTCAATGAATCTTGAAAATTTTTTTTTGATTCTTCTTCTTTTTGTAAAATATAAAAATTAGTTGAGGTCAGTTTATTAATTAAATTTTTGTTAAAAAAATAATGTGGTTTTGTTTCTATCAAAACCTCAGAAAAATTATCTTTTTGTAACTTAATTAATTTTTTATATAAAATTTTTGAATCCGTTAAATTTTTTTTTGAAATTAAAAAATTATCGTTTTTGTTAAGGAAAATATCTTTTAAATAAAATAAATTATTATTGTCTGTAAAGTAGTAAATAGTTTTTAAATTTCTATTATTTTCAAGATGGATATTATAAGAATAATTTCTATTTTCTTTCAATATATAAATAATTTGTAAAAGAGAATTGAATTTGAATTGACTCAGTTGTTGCTTTTTCAAATTCTTTTTAATATTTTTATAAAAATTATAATTATTACTAATTAATACTCTGTTTTTTGATTCTAAAAATCTATTGTTTGTTTTTTGTATAAAAAATTTAAATCGATATTTAATAAAATATTCGTTAAAAATTTGTTGATAAATATATTTATTAATATAAAATAGAAACTTTGTATAAAAATCATAAAAATTTTTATTAGCAAAAAATTTTTCAAAAACGCTTTTTTCTAAATACTTTGAAAGATTTAAACTTTCTGTAATACTTTTAAGGAAAAAATTGCTTTTTTTAGATATTGTTATTGAGTTTTGAAAACTGTTTTGATTCTCCTTTAAAAATTGTTGATTTTGCAAAAATAATTCAATTTTTAAAAAATCTTCATTAATATTATTCGATTCAAAATTTATGAAATTTTTTTTGTTTAAAGAAGAAGTATAAAAAATTTCTCGGTTTAAAAGTTGTAATATATTAGAAATTTTTCGTATAAATATAGTTTTATTAGTTTTTATTTTATTATTATTTTTAATTAATAATTTATTAATTGAATTCGAATTATATAAATCTAAATCAAAAAAGATATTTTGCTTATAAAAATTATTATTGAGTGTATCATTGATTCTATTTGTATTTTCTTTATTGAAAATCAATTTTTTGTTTTCAATTCCATTTTTTTTTGTTACTAAAATTTTATTAAAATTTTCTTTATTTTGATTTGTTAAAAAAATTTGTGTATATTTTTTATTTAAGATTGATGAGTCTAATTGAAGCTTTTCAATCAAAATTTGCTCGGATTTTGTTTGTTTTTCCAAAAATAATAATAAAGGATTATTTGTAGTTATTTTTGTATTTGACCAATAATAAAAAAGGATAAAAAAGGGAAAACTAAAAAAAAAGTTGAATATTTGTTTAAAATCTTTTTGTGAAATTTCAGGACTTTCTAATAACAAAACTTTAACTGAAAAAAACTTACTTGAAGTTTTTAAAAATCTTTTAGTATCCAAAAAATTTTTCATGATATAAAAACTTTAAATAATCTAATTAATTAAATAAATATAATCTATATTTATTTTTTGTCATTGAGTATACATAAATACGTATATTTATGAATATTCAATGACCTCTTATTTTTTTTCTATTTTTTTGTTGTTTATAAATAAAGTTTAATAAACAAGATATGTATATATATTTGTCTATTTTATAATTGAATTTTAAAACGTTTTTTTAACTGTTCGATAACTTGATCTGCTGATTTTTTACCAAAATTTTTTATTTTTAAAAGATCTTCATAAGAATATTTTAGCAAATCAGAAATAGTATTAATATTATTTTTTTTTAATGAATTATATGCACGTGAAGATAATTCTAATTGATCTAAAAAAATTTGATTATAAAGATTATAGGAATTCTCATTATCAGAAATAGCATTAGAATTAGTTTCAATAAAGTTTAATTCTTTATTTTTTTCATCTTCTTTAAAAAGTTGATTTTTAAGTTGTTGATATTCTTGGGAAACTAATGGGGTAAATAAATTAACTAAATTATAAGATGCTTCTTTTATTGCTTCTTTTGGTTCGATACTCCCATTAGTCCAAACTTCTACAATTAAAAATTCTTTCGTAGCTTTTTCATCTTCAAATGAATGAATACTATAATTTACGCTTCTAATAGGTATAAACACAGGATCTACTAAAAAAAAACCTTGTTTTATAGAAATAGGATTTTTTAAAGAATATCCTTTTCCCTTTTGTATGTAAATTTGTAAATTAAAATTTATAGGTTTATTTACAGTAGCTATATATTGATCGGGATTAACTATTTTTATAAAAGAAGGCAAATTTAAATCACTAGCTAATACAGTTTTTGGACCAACAACAGATAAAAAACCTTCAAAAATTCCTGAAAAAGAACTACTCAGAATAATTTTTTTTAAATTTATTAAGATATCGTGTACTGATTCTTGCACACCACTCAAACTTGAATATTCATGAATGGCGTTCTTAATTTTAACTGAAGTTATACATGTTCCTTCAACCTCACTTAACAATGTTCTACGTAATGCTAATCCAATTGTGTTAGCTTGGCCTTTCCAAAGAGGAGATATAATAAATCGACCATAATGAAGCGTCGATTTTTCAATTTTAGACTCTAAGCACCTCCATTGAGGTTGATTTAAAACGTTAGATATTGTTTGGTCAGCCATGCTAAAAAATATATAAAAAATTCTTTTTAAACACGTCTTTTGCTAGGAGGTCTGCAACCGTTATGAGGAATAGGTGTAACATCTCGTACAAAATTTAGTGTAATACCACTTTTTCGTATTATTCTCAAAGCTGTATCTCTTCCTCTTCCAGGTCCGCTAATCATAACTTCAGCTTGACGCATTCCTTGGTCGATTAAAGGTCGTAAAGCTTTTTCAGCAGCTGTTTGCGCTGCAAAAGGTGTACTTTTTTTTGCTCCTTTAAATCCACAAGCACCTGCAGAAGACCATGAAATAACTTGTCCTCTAACGTCCGTAATAGTAACAATTGTATTGTTAAAACTAGCTTGAATATGTATTACTCCTTTCGGAACTTTTTTTTTTATTTTTCTTAAGTTAATTTTTTTACTAGGTTTAGGCATTTTTTATTAAGGTTATTATTTATATATATAAACAAAGACAAGGATAAATAATAGATTTGTTCTATTATTTATCCTTGTCTTTGTTTATGTTTTGGATTTTTACAAACTACCATTACTCTCCTTCTTCTTCTTATTAATCGACAATTTTCACAAATTTTACGTACAGATGCTTGAACTTTCATTTTTAATTCCTTTTAAAATTTAGAAATAATTTTAATAATTATTAATTACCCATTGGTTGTTTTCATACGAAGCCTATATGTAATTCGTCCTTTAGTTAAATCATAAGGACTTAATTCTACCTTAACTTTATCACCTGGCAATATTCTTATATAATTTCTTCGTATTTTCCCTGAGATATGGGCTAAAACTTGACATCCATTATCTAATGAAACGCGAAACATAGCATTAGGTAATGATTCAGTTACAATACCTTCCATTTCAATTAAATTTTGTTTCTTCATAAGTTGTTCATTTATTTTTTTTATGAATGAATCTTAAGAAGTTTATTCATTTGACCTTTATTCCATTTCTCTAGAATAGAAAAAAATTTGATTATTACCAAATATAACACAGAATCTCTCCTCCTATTCTATTTTGACGCGCTTGTCTATCACTCATAATTCCTTGTGAGGTCGATAAAATAACAATTCCTATACCACCTAAAACTTTAGGAATTTCTTGATGATTAGAATATATTCTAAGTCCAGGTTTACTTATTCTTCGAATTGTTGTAATTGAAGCTTTATGCTTTCTTCGTTGAGATCTTAAAGTTAAAATAAGAAAGTTTTTGTTATTTTCTTCACGTTCTCTTAAATTATCAATAAAACCTTCTTGTAAAAGAATTTTACCAATACTTTTTGTAATTTTTGTAGCTGGTAATTCTATTACCTTAATTTTTCTTAAATTAGCATTACGTATAGACGTAATCATATTTGCAATAACATCAGAAGTCACAAAAAAATCACCTCCCTTTAAAAATTTTTATTAAAGTTTTTTTGAAGAAACAGTTTGAAAAGGCATACCCAACGCTGAAAGAAATTGAAAACATTCATTGTCATTCGTACATGTTGTAACGATACAAATATCCATACCTCTTAATTTATCAATTTTATCATAATCAATTTCCGGGAACATTAGTTGTTCTTTTAAACCGAGATGGAAATTTCCATGACCATCAAAACTTTTACGATTAAGTCCTTGAAAATCTCTTATTCTTGGTAAAGCTAAATTTATTAAACGATCTAAAAAAGCATACATAGCATCCCCTCGTAAAGTAACAGAAACACCTACAGGCATTTTCTTTCTTAGTTGAAATGAGGCTATAGCTTTTTTTGCACGTTTAACTAAAGGTCTTTGACCAGCAATAATTGATAAATCTCTTATTGTGTATTCTAAAGTTTTTGCATTTTGCGAAGCTTCTCCAATTCCGCAATTTATAACAATTTTCTTTAAACGAGGAATTTGATGAACATTTTTATATTTTGCTTCTTCGTTCAATTTTGGAATTACATTATTTAAATAAATTGATTTGAGTCTTTGTACCATAATAAATTTAAGCTTACTTAATATAAAAAGTTTATAAAACTTCAGGTGCTAATGATACAATTTTAGTAAAATTAGCTTCTCTTAATTCTCTAGCTACTGGACCAAAAATACGTGTACCACGTGGATTACCTTCTTGATTAATAATAACAGCTGCGTTTTCATCAAAACGTAAAATAGTACCATTTTTACGTTTTAATTCTTTACAAGTGCGTACTATTACAGCTCGTACAACTTCAGATTTTTTTAAAGTCATATTTGGTATAGCTTCTTTTACAACTCCGATAATGGTGTCCCCTATATGTCCGTATTTTTTATTGCTACCTCCTAAAATACGAATACACATAATTTTACGGGCTCCACTATTATCTGCAACATTGAGATATGATTGTGGTTGGATCATAAAATTTTTTAATTTTTTTATAAAAATAAATTAAAGATAAGTTCTAAAATCTCGAGTTAGACTTTATCTTTTTTAACTAAAAATTGAGTTTTTATTGGCATTTTAAAGGCTGCTATTCTCATAGCAGATTTTGCAATCGATTCAGATACTCCACTCATTTCATATAAAATTCTTCCAGGTTTAACAACAGCAACCCAAAATTCAGGCGATCCTTTTCCAGATCCCATTCGTGTTTCAGCAGCTCTCATTGTTACTGGTTTATCTGGAAAAATTCGAATCCATATTTTTCCTCCACGCCGTGCATAACGAGTCATTGCACGTCGACCTGCTTCAATTTGTCTTGAAGTAATCCAGGAAGGCTCAAGAGCTTGTAAAGCAAATTTTCCAAACGCTATGAAATTTCCTCTTGATGAAATACCCTTCATTCGGCCTCTATGATGTCTACGAAATTTTGTTCTTTTAGGGTTATAATAGATTTTTTAATAATAAAAATCTTTACTACAAAACTGAGCGTGAATATTTCTACTCACTTAGCTTCTCATGAAAATAAAAACAAATTTTTTATAGTTTTGTTATTTTATTTCATATCATGAGCGAATGTTTTTTTTGTCTTATATAATAAGTAATTAAATTCTTTCGCTATCCGTTTAACTATATAAAATTGAAAAAATTCATATATTAATTTCTTCGTTTCCATGAATTTTGTGTAAAGAAAATATGAACTTAGGTTTTTTTTCTGAAGTAGAGTAAAAAAAAATGGAAATTTCTTAGTGTAAATTTTCATTTATCCTCTTATTATTTTTTATTCATACTTCCTAATCAATAAAATTTAACTTAATTTTTGACCATATTCATTCTTAGTTTTAGACTTTATACAATTTTTTGCTTTTTATATATTAATATAATTTGTTTATATAAAAATTCATGAATTATTTTTTATAAAATAAACAATTTTATAAAAAAAATAACGAGTCGCACACTAAGCATAATAAAGTTGATATAATAAATATTGTTTTTTAGTTACTTTTTAATAATAAAAGTATTAGAACATAAAAAAGAAAATATATTTGTTTAGAAAGTTATGTCCAACCTTCTCCTTGAAAAATCCAAACTTTTATACCTAAAACGCCATATTTAGTTTGAGCAGGATAATGACAATAATCGATTTTTGCACGTAATGTTTGTAATGGTACTCGTCCTTCTCTTGCCCATTCAACTCGAGCAATTTCAGCTCCATTAAGTCTACCTGATATTTGAATTTTGATTCCTTTAACTTGACCGTTTTCTTTAGCATCTTTAATTGCTTGTTTCATTGCTCGTCTGAAAGCTACACGATTTTCTAATTGTCGAGCTATATATTCAGCAACTATATTTGCCTCTTTGTACGGATTAGAAACTTTTGAAAGCGTCATTCTAAATTTACCATTACTTAAGGTAAGACTTCTTTGAACGTATCGCCACATTTTTTCTAATTCTTGTCCAGTATTTTTGTTTTGATTTTTATTTACAGATTGGTCTAAAGCACTATTCTTATTACTTTTATTTTTATCACGATTTTTTTCTTTAATCTGTCCTTTAATTAAAAGAGCGGGAAATCCCGATGTATGTATTTCAACGTGAATAAGTTCTGTATCTCTTTTAATTTCTATTTTAGAAACGCCAGAATATCCGTATGATGTATTTGAAGATTCCCGAATATGCTTTTGAACATATTGATAAATATAATGACGAATTTTTTGATCTTCTTCTAAAAAACCAGCAAATTGTTTATTTGTTGCAAACCAATATGAGTGGTGTTCTTGTGTTACACCTAAACGAAATCCAAGCGGGTTTACTTTTTGTCCCATTTTTTTTTAATTGTTTGAATATGTAATCTAAAAATGTTTTTTAACTTTTAACTTTAACTACAATCATAAGATTACAAGTTGGTTTAAGAATAGGATAACCTCTACCTTGTGCTCTAGGTTGAAATCTTTTTAATTTAGGGCCACCATCTGCAATTATTTTTTCAATAAATAAATCAGATTTATTTAGACCAAAATTATGATTAGCATTAGCTGCTACAGAAGATAATAATTTTAAGACATAGTTACATGCCTTGTAAGGCATAAACTCTAGAATCATTAGTGCTTGTTCATATGATCTTCCTCGAATTTGATCAATAACTTTTCTCATTTTATGAGGAGATATTCTAATTTTTTTCCCTACAGCTTTTATTGATATATTTGAATTTGTATTATTAATCATATTTTAACGACGCGATTTTTTATCTGATTTTACGTGACCGCGAAAAGTTCTCGTTGGTGAAAATTCGCCTAATTTTTGTCCTACCATACGATCCGTTACAAAAACCGGTAAATGTTCACGTCCATTATGTACAGCAATTGTATGACCTATCATCATAGGAACAATTGTTGAAGCTCTAGACCAAGTTATAATGACTTTTTTTTCACCTTTTGCATTCAGATTTTCTATTTTTTTTATTAGGTGATCCGCTACAAAAGGTCCTTTTTTTATGGAGCGTGCCATTTGCTTATTTCCTCTATAATTTTATTTTTCTATTTTTCAAATATTACTTTCTTCGACGTATAATAAAAGCATCACTATATTTATGGTTTTTTCTACTTTTCTTACCTAAAGCAGGACGTCCCCATGGTGTTAACGGTCTTTTTCGTCCTATTGGAGCACGGCCCTCTCCTCCTCCATGTGGATGATCCACTGGATTCATAACAACTCCACGTACAGTAGGTTTTTTTCCCAGCCATCTTTTTGAACCAGCTTTTCCAAAACTTCTATTATTAGAGTCTACATTTCCTAGTTGTCCAATTGTTGCTAAACAATTTTTACCAATTGTTCTAACTTCTCCCGAAGGTAATCTAATAGTTGCTACTAAACCTTCTTTAGCTATAAGTTGAGCAACAGTTCCTGCTGATCTCACTAATTGTCCTCCCTTTCCAGGTTTAATTTCTATATTGTGAATTGCTGTTCCTAACGGTATTTTGGTTGAAGTGGGTTTATTAAAAATAAAAAAACCTCTTCCCAAACTGTACAAGCCTCTTTTAAGGCATACAGCTTTCAGGATGTTTTATTAAAAATTTTTTATTGTTTTTTTTTTATATACATCTTAAGTTTTTCAGAACTTTCATCTGGCTTTTTAGCTCAGTATAAATAAGTTTATTTGTTTGCTTTAGTTTCACTATATATTAATAATTTTTTGACAACTTAGGAGGATATTCTTTTTTAATTAAAAAATTAACGATATTGCCTTTAACCATCAAATCGTTCGTTTTCATATTTTTAGTACTTAAAATGAAATATATTTCTTTTTTCTGTTTCTCCATATTATCACTTCTCAAAATCAATAAATTCATTTTTAGTTGAAAATTTATCGAACATCACATGCTATGTTCCTTCTTTTGGTTTTCCGCAAAAGTTATAAAATTTTAGTGATGGAGAATTAAGTTGAATTTTTAACTTAACTGAAATTTTTTCAGTTTTTCAAACAAATAACTTAAATCGCACTTAAAGGTAAAGTATTTCCTATAGTAATATCAGCTTCTTCACTTGAAATAATTTTATCTCCTATATTTAATCCACGCGGTGCTAAAATGTATCTTTTTTCCCCGTCTTCATAATGTATTAGGGAAATACGAGTGTTTCTGTTTGGATCATATTCGATACTTTTAACCTGACCTGGAATATTAAATTTGTTTCTTTCAAAATCGATCTGACGATATAATTTTTTATGACCACCACCCCTATGTCTAATAGTAATTATTCCTCTATTATTGCGACCTTGTTTTTTATGATAACTAGACGTTAAACTTTTTTCTGGTTTATTATTTTTAAGTTCTTTGAAGTCTGAAATTGATCGATTTCTGGTCCCTGGAGTATAAGCTTTATATAATCGAATTCCCATAATGAATTTAGTATGTTGTTAATAAATTTGATTTTTTTAAATTGAGAATAGAGGTATTGAATCTCCAGATTTTAGAGTTACGATGATTTTTTTATAACGAACAGTATAGCCTGAAATTAATCCAATTCTCTTTTTTTTTCTAGGAGGTCTACACGAATTTATGCTCATAACTTTTACTTTAAAAAAAATTTCAATCCATTTTTTAAATTCGGTTTTATTTACATCAGAATTAACTTGAAATGTATATTGATTTTTTTGTAATAAACGAATACTTTTTTCAGTTAATAATGGAGACTTTACTTTATCAATCATTTTTCCTTTTTTTTTATTTTATAAAAAATATATTTTATTTAAGAAATATAAATTCTTTTTATTTTTCTTTACTGAATTTTATTATTTTTATATCTGTTAATTTAGTTTATGGAATTTATTTTTTTATTCTATTCAATAATATCATTTGTTTATATTTTTGTATAGTTTTATTTATTTAAATAAAAAGTTTATTTTTATATGTTACTTACCGTTTACTTTTTTTAATTAAAATATTAATGGCTTTTTGCATCTAGCAGGATTCGAACCTGCGAGTTCTCCAATTATGAGTTGGGTGCCTTAACCACTCGGCTATAGATGCTTTTTTTTATTTTATGATATTATTCTAATAATAAAAATAGAATTGTAATTAAAGTTCAAGTCTTGACAAATCTTTTAAAGACTTTTATAATTGCCTGATGGGGGGGAAAAAGAAAGGGGGGGGTACAAGTTAAAGTAATATCTTAGTACATATCACTAATAAAGAATAAATCAATTGTCTTATCTCCGAATAAAGAAACATATCTGTTAGTACAATTTCTTATCTCTTAATACATATCTCTGTAACCTTTAGCTTGTAATATATGTCTTATCTCCGAATAAAGAAATTGTCTTATCTCCGAAACATATATACATATCTCTTAATACATATGTCTTATCTCCTAATACATATAACTAATAAAGAATAAAGCAATTGTCTTACTTCCGAAACATATTACTAGTAAAGAAACAAATCTGTTAGTACAAGTACATATTTCTTATCTCTTAATACATATCTTTGTAACCTTTAGCTTGTAATATATGTCTTATCTCCGAAACATATATACATATATCTTAATACATATGTCTTATCTCCGAAACATATTAACTAGTAAAGAATAAAGAAACATATCTCTGTAACCTTTAGCTTGTAACTTATGTCTTACCTCCGAAACATATATCTTAATACATATTTCTTATCTCCGAATAAAGAAATCTCTTATTTCTTAATACATATCACTAGTAAAGATTAAAGAACTAGTACATATCACTGTAATTTTTAGCTTGTACATATGTCATATCTCAATACACTAGTAAAGAAATCTCTGATTAAAGAGATCTCTGATTAAAGAAATTCTCCGAAACATATTTCTTGATACAAAAAAAATAAAGAAAATCCAATAAAGAAATGAAAAAAGAAATAAGAAAATAAAAAGAAATATATGAATTCTTTTAATTCAATTTTTATTTAAACTTGTAATTCTTTTTTATTTATTTTCTTTAATTTTAAACACTGTTAGTTTAGTTTTGTACCCCCGTAAGGTACATTGAAAACAATCCCCTTTAATATCGATCCCTGATATATACCATTCTTATTTATGAAAGCACTACTTTAATGAAAATAAGGTAACGTATCAAGATCTTTTCTTATTAGAATTAGTTTATATAATTGATTTTAAATGTTAACACGAAAACTAGTTGAACTTAATTTAGGAATTTCATTTCTATTTATTGAATATCGTTTTAATATTCAATTGAATTCTTTTATAAAAGTGTCCCGACGTAATGAATTTGTTTTACCTTTTGGGTGACAAAAGGGAACATCGGGTTCAGAGTTGTCTTCTTGAACCATTTTTATATATTCTTGATATTGA